CGCTACCAGAACTGATGGGTACAGACCGGCTTTCCATCCATGCCAAAAGAGATAGAGTTTACCGAAAAAACCGGATGGTGGAGGGATACCCCCTAGGGATGGTGAACATAAAACCGGAGAGAATGTTAGAACAGGATCCTTCATGTATAACCCCGCGTAATCCCTAATATTATCAGTTCCGGTTCGTAAACCAAATGAGGTGGTGCGAGCAAAAGTTCCCAGGTTCATGAGTATATAAATAAACGTATGAGTTATCATACTTGCGTAACCGTTTTCCGGGTCTGCAGCAAGTACTCCAATCATAATATATCCAATTTGGCTTATAGAGGGATAAGCTAGCATACGTTTCATGCTTATTTGAGTAACGGCAATTAGATTTCCCAATATCATGCTAGAGGTGGCCAATAATCCTACCACCATATGCCACTCGTTAGGAAAATGTGGGAAAATTAGGCCGAAGAGTCGCGTAAATAAAGCTGGAGCTGCTACTTTAGAGGTGACAGAGAAAAAAGCAACGACTGGTGTAGGAGAGTCAGAGTCGAAAAGAAGATTTTCGATCTTTCCGCTCATTCGAAACCGTGCATGAAATTTTTACTTCACACGGCTCTTGGTTCATAAGAGATTCACGACTGATATTGCTCCCAAAACCTTCCTCGTGTATGTTTCAAATTTGTTATTCATTGAATAATTCATAATCATTCAATATTAGCACTAATTGTTAACTTCTCGAAGAATCCCTCGTCATTTGTTTAGATTACCCACCAGCAGTTTCGTCTCAAACTTTTTCTTGCTTGTTTGTCCTTTTTTACTTCTCACCGGAATCCTTTCAATGTCGGCAGGCACACACGCCCGGCGGGAGATACAAATTGTGACTTGTTTCGTTCCTAGCGGGTTTGACACATCTTGTCATCCGTAGTATAATATACTTGATAAGAAAAGACATTTTCATTGATTGGCATCCATGGCTGAACGGTCAAAGCACCCAACTCATAATTGGCGAACTCACAGGTTCAACTCCTGTTGGATGCAGGTGAGAAATAAGAAACAGTGGGAAGCAGATAACTTGAGTATTTGTATTCAAAACGAATAAGTCCAAAAAAAAAAGTTAAGAAGTATAACTTAGAATACTATACAGTAGTTACGAAAAAAGCTAGGATAATTGAAAAAAGAGACCAACAAAGCGAGAAGGATACTACGGAGAAGTCGAAAAACCAAATGATTACCGACAAATCTATTCGTTTGTTGCAGCAAAATCAATATACTTTTCATGTAGACTCCAAATTGACGAAAACCAAAATGAAAAAATGGATGGAACAATTTTTCAATGTTAGGGTGGACGGCATTAATACTAGCCGAGTTGCAAATGATGGCAAAAAAAACAGTAAATTGAATATGAATTGTAGGAGTAGAAAAAAAATGATTGCTAGACTTCGTGCTAATTCTTTCATTCCATTATTTTTAAACTAATGCCTGAAAAGAATTTAAATTTCTATTAAATCAAAGATTAATCATGAACCTTAAGGGGAAGGATAAGTATGGCCACATGACTTTACGAGACTTATAGTCTCGGCACCCAGAACCGGAATACTACGCAATTAAGAGAATGGGGTAAATCCAAGCCTCATAAGCAATTAACTTATCACAAACTATCCAGAAATGGTCGCAACAATACAGGAATCATCACAAGTAAACATAGGGGAGGTGGGCATAAACGTTTACGCCGTAAAGTCGATTTTCAACGAAACAAATTAAATATCTCTGGAAGAGTAGCTAGTGTTGAGTATGACCCCAACCGCAACGCTTTCATTTGTTTACTAATTTACATCGATGGTGATAAGAGATATATTTTGCACCCAAGGGGAATTGGGGTTGGAGATATCGTGACGTCTAGTTCTGACGCATCCATTTCAATTGGAAATGCCCTACCTCTGAGTGCGGGTTGAAGAATTGATTCGCGTATTCCGAAACTATTCGATCGGGTTGTAGGCTGGGCCCGGAAACCAGGCACTACTTCGGGGAAAGCTAAGTAAGTCATTGAATAATACGAAGTGAACCTGCTTGAGGTAACTAAATAGGGACAGTAGCACGTGCCAAAACAGTAGGCAACTAAACAATTAATCAGTTTGCAAAGGTAAGATAATATGGAAGCGGACGAATAATCTCAAAATTGGAACGAGAACAAGGGGCGTTTGATGCACGTATTAACAACATCGAAAGTGCAAATTTTAAAGACATTCGATTTGACAGTCAGAGGCAAGATCGAAGCTGTAGAATAAAACAAACATTGAATGCATGGAAATTTTGTTATTTCAATGCCAGAAAAAAAAGGTTTCCTAAGTTATCCTGAACATTAGCTAATGTTAACGCGAATCATGGAAGTCACCAATTCTGTTGCTAAATTTTCGGAAGGTACCAAATTCTTGGAAGGAAAAAAGCCAGGTGCAGACAAAAATGTCGAGGATGCAGTAAATAAAATACAAGGAGTACTTAAATTAAGAAGTACTTAATTCCTGCCTTAATAGGCATCAATTTGTACCATCGAAAACCCAGGAGTGGTATTCAATACCAAATTTTGTATCCGGAAAGCTGTATGCTTTGAAAGAGGCTTGTACAGTTTGGGAAGGGATCTTCCCCGATCGTTTCCTTCTCTTTAAAGAAAGAAGTAGTGAGAGGAGGGGGGGGTCTACCTCGACCAAAATACCTTTAGGTACTATTATACATAATGTAGAATTAAAATCTGGGAAAGGTGGATAACCAGTTAGAGCAGCCGGAACAGCAGCAAAAGTAATCGCAAAGGAAGGTCAATTCACTACATTGAGATTACCTTCTAACGAAATTCGTTTGATATCTCAAAGATGTTTAGCAAGTATAGGGCGGGTTGGGAACATTGATGCAAATAATCGAGAGTTGGGGAAAGCTGGGTCTAAGCGCTGGTTAGGGAAACGACCAAAGGTGAGAGGTTCAGCTACGAATCCTGTGGATCATCCCCACGGAGGGGGAGAGGGCAAGACATCGATTGGTAGAAAGAGACCATCAACCCCTTGGGGGCATGTCGCATTGGGAAAAAGGACTCGAAGGAAAAGAAGATATAGCAACCCATTCATACTTCGGCGACGCAAAGGTTGATAAATGAAATTAAATTATTAAGCGGAGGGACTAATTCTTTATGGCACGTTCATCTAAAAAAGGTCCTTTTGTAGCTAATCATTTAATACGAGAAATTGAAAATCTTAATAAAAGAAGGGAACGAAAGTTAATTACAACTTGGTCTCGCGCTTCTGCAGTCGTACCTATCACGATCGGTCACACAATTGCCGTTCATAATGGACGAGAGCACCTACCTATTTATGTAACCGACCGCATGGTCGGCCACAAACTGGGTGAATTCGTACCCACCCGAAATTTCAGGGGACATGCAAAAAACGATAAAGGTTCTCGCCGATAATTAGGAAATTATACTTCACGAAAAACAAATACAATTCAGAAATTGTGGCGCGAGCTATAGGAAAAAATCTTCGCGTATCAGCGAGAAAAATACGACGCGTTACCAATCAACTCCGGGGTTGTTCGTACGGAGAAGCACTTATATTACCCGAATTTATGCCTTATAAAACGTCTTATCTCATTTCGCAGTTGATTCTTTCAGCGGCAGCAAACGCCAATACCAATCTCGGGTTGAATAAATCCAATTTGTTTATTAGTGAGGCCTAAGTGGACGATTCCGCAAGTTTGAAACGGTTCCGTCCTCGAGCTCAAGGACGGGGTTACCCGATAAAGAAACCCACCTGTAAAGTAACTATTAAATCAAAATCAAATTTTGTTGGAAAGGTATAATAATGACTGTAATTAAAATTATTAATTGGGACATCCCGGCTGGTTGAAAAAAAGATAGAGTTAAAAATAATATTAATAATTTAATGTTGAGTTCAGGAGAAATAGATACGGGACGAAAGATTCATCCACTCGGTTTTCGACTCGGTGTAACTTAGAAGCATTATTCCCATCGGTTTGCGCAAACAAAAGATTATCCAAAGTTTCTTGATGGGGATAGAAAAATACGAGCCTCCGTCGAGAAGTATATTGCAAAACACGTGAAGGACACTACAAATTATGGCGGAGTTGGATACATTGAAATCCAACGAAAAACAGACCTTATTCGGGTTGATATACATACAGGATTTCCTGATTTACTCGTTGAGGAACAAAGTTTAGGGATTACTCAAATGAAAAACGAAATCGAAAAAATCTTGGAAATTGATAGTCGGAAGCTACGGGTAACGCTAAGTAGTATTGAACAACCATATGGAGATCCCAAAATATTGGCGGAGCATGTTGCCTCACAACTAAGAAACAGGGTTCCCTTTCGACGAACTATGAAAAAGGCTATTGAGTTAGCTGGAAGAACCGGCGATAGAGGTGTTAAAATACAAATAGCTGGGCGCCTCAATGGTAGTGAGATGGCCCGTGTTGAGTGGGCTAGAGAAGGTAGAGTTCCCCTCCAAACGATTAAAGCTCGTGTAGGCTACTCATACCACCCGGCTGAGACGATTTATGGGGTTTCAGGCATAAAGACCTGGATATTTAGGGATACCTAGGTAAGATCTCTACCTAATCAAAAATTATTTAACAAGATTTAATGTAAATTGAGGCAACTCTATTCTATTTCAATTTCAATCATTTTTCTTTTAAACTCTCAAAGATCTTTGCTATGCTTAGTGTGCGACTCGTCCAAGTAAAATCTCTTTATTCATGAATAAAAAAAAACTAATGGGTAAAGTAATGAACCCTCTGCTTTCCAGTACTAAATAAGATTACAAGAGAAATCGAAGGCACAAAGGGGCTATTCCACTGCAATTGAAGTTTTTGCCCATAATTTTTTTTTATGGGGAAGCTGAAAACAATATTGATTCGTGAATATTTTGAGAAATAGAAATACGAATATTCAAATTTTTACTTCTCAAAATCGTGTGGTTAACCGCTCAACCCCCCAAAAAGCTGCGTGATTTAGCACAATTGACGAATTAACTGTCAATATCGAAAATAGAGCTTTGAATCAATTAATGCTGGGAGCATAGATTCAATGAGATTGACATAAAGTAAAAAGCTCCGGTGCTGTGGGAGAACCGAAGCATTTGTTCCAAGAGACTGAAACAACGAGAGGACTCGCAAATCTCATTTATATAGTTAAGTGATATCGAGATTTGACAGATAGGATGGCGAGAGAAGCCAATAATGGCGAAAATCAAATGAATTAAAAAATCGAGCTTATTCTCGCCCATGGATTGCGCACCAAGTAAAATCTGAACCGCCTCTGAAGAAAAAAAATTAGGGGGGGGGGTGAAAGTGAGAAAAAGAAGGTGTCAAATTCACGAGGAGCCGGTTGGGGGGGGACTTCCACGTCCGGTTCTGCATCAGAGATTGATAAATTGTGTTGACGTCGACTGTAACCCCAGACGAACTAAATATCGTAAGCAACATAGAGGTAGATTGAGGGGAGTTTCTAGCCGCGGCAACACCATATCCTTCGGAAAGTTTGCTCTTCAGGCCCTCGAACCTGCTTGGATTACGGCTAGACAAATAGAGGCCGGAAGGAGGTCAATAACACGCTGCGCTCGGCGAGGCGGGAAGATATGGATACGCATTTTCCCCGACAAACCGGTCACTATGAGACCTGCAGAAACACGTATGGGGTCGGGCAAAGGGTCTCCGGAATACTGGGTCTCTGCAATTAAACCAGGCCGAATAATTTACGAATTGAGTGGAGTACCGGAAGATTTAGCCAAAGCCGCTATGGCAATGGCTGCACACAAAATGCCTGTGCTTACTCGAATAATAACTATTGTGGAGTAATTATATCTATAATATTAAAAAAAGAAATTACTTGAATGAAATAGTGATAGCAGAGACGGGAACGTCATGGCTAAAGAATCATCACGCAATTAGTACAAAGAATACCCAGCTAATTCAACAAAATTCTATAAATCACGATAAGATTAAAAGTTTTAGTCCAATTTCTTTTTTGTAGAATAGTTCTCCTTCATCCGAATATATTAAAAGTAAACCTATTATTTCTCCCGATTACTAAATGATTCAAAATCAAAGTTATTTAAATGTAGCAGACAATAGCGGAGCCCGCAAATCAATGTGTATTCGAGTTTTAGGGACTGGCAATCGAAAATATGCAGGTACAGGTGACGTCATAATGGCCGTAGTCAAAGAAGCAGTACCCAATATGTTTTTAAAAAGATCAGAAGTAGTTAGGGCAGTAGTTGTTTGCACCCGCAAAGGGATAACTCGATGTAACGGAATGAGGGTTATATTTGACGACAATGCAGCCGTCGTTGTGAATCAAGAAGGAAGTCCTAGAGGAACTAGGATCTTTGGCCCAGTAGCTAGGGAATTGAGAGATTTTAATTTTGCTAGAATAGTCTCGTTAGCTCCCGAAGTGTTATAAAAACTAAGAAATAACATGAATTAGCATTCTTTATTTGTCAAGTAAATTTAAGTAGCACAAAGAATGATAATGTAAGGAAGCAAGAAAAAGAGGTTAGGTATTATTTTGATATTGATAATTTTAACACCTATTGATTGATATTTTATGAATAACGACTCCCTCTCAGCTGGACTTACTGCGATAAGAAATGCCAGTACAAGAAAAAAATCTATTATCAGGATACCTGCCACTAAAATGACCATACGCATCGTACAAATCCCAGTGGAAGAGGGTTTCATAAGAAGTGCTGTAAAATACAAAAACGATAAAAAAGAGTTTTTAGATGTGAGCTTAAAGTATTTCGGTAAAAAGAAAGACCCCTCTATTACAGTTATCAGACGCATCAGTAAGCCTGGCTTGAGAGTTTATTCCGATCATCGGGAAATCCCAAAAATATTGGGCGGTATGGGAATTGCAATTTTACCAACATCTCGCGGACTTCTTACAGATCGAGAGGCTAGGTACAACAAAATTGGGGGGGAAATCTCATGTCACATTTGGTAATTTGAAAAACTTAAAAAGTAAGTACTTTTATCTATATTTTTAAATGACAACTAAAATCAATATCTGCAGAATTAGCAATCTATTAAAAAGATTTATGAATTACAGGAGGTTTATTTAGTTCGAATGATGAAAAAGCAGAATCTTATTGACATGGAAGGTACAGTTACTGAATCACTTCCCAATGCCATGTCTTGAGCGTGTTTGGATAATGGGTGCCAAGTCTTGGCTCATGTATCGGGAAAGATCTGACGAAATTACATAAGAATATTACCGGGAGATAGAGTAAAAGCTGAATTGAGTCCCTATGATCTTACCAAAGGGTGTACAATTTACCGACTTCGAAGTAGACAAGGTAGTCAATAAATCCTGTTTGTGGGTACCGCTATATAGTAATTCTTTGCCTACTCAACATTTTCCTTCAACTTTGTACAGGAAAAGGAAAACTATGTAAAATCTATAAATATATATATATATAAATACTTTAAGGTTGTAGCTATGAAAATTCGTGCCTCCATCCGCAAAATATGTGAAAAATGTCGATTGATTCGTAGGCGTGGACGAATCATGATAATATGTTGCAACCCAAAGCATAAGCAGAGGCAGGGATAATCAAAGTAGTTATACGTGGAACCAAATAAAAAAAAAAAAAACAGCCTTCAATTATGAATAATCAATCAATTATGTTGGGTAATTTAAAGAAAACTCGTTCACGCAAAGTAAAACGCGGGGTACAAAAGGGGGTTATTCATATCCAAGCAAGTTTCAATAATACAATTATTACTGTCACGGACGTTCGGGGATAAGTGGCCCCTCGGTGTTCGGCTGGTGCCTGCGGTTTTAAAGGTACGCGCAAAAGTACACCATTTGCTGCTCAAGCTGCGGCAGAAAATGCTATCCGTGCTTCGCTGGATCGAGGTATGAAACAAGCAGAAGTTATGATGAGTGGACCCGGTCCTGGAAGAGACACGGCCCTACGGGCTATTCGACGGAGCGGTATAATCTTAAGTTTTGTACGTGATGTAACCCCCATGCCATATAATGGGTGCCGACCCCCCCGAAGAAGGCGTGTCTAATTAGTCGACATATAAAAAGCTAAAGGGGGGTTTTCTTATGCTTCCGTATGAAACATCGAGTTCTATCCAACCGATTGAATGGAAATGTGTTGAATCGAAGACAGAATATAAGCGTCTTCATTATGGCCGTTTTGTTGTATCCCCGTTCAAGAGGGGTCAAGTTAGTACTGTGGGAACTGCCATGCGTAGAGCTTCATTAGAAGAAGTTCGGGGTACGAGCATAACATGGGCAAGATTTGACGGGGTTGTACACGAGTATTCCACAATAACAGGTATTTAAGAGACAATACATGATATTTTAACTAATTTGAAGGAAATTGTACCTAAGAGCGACTCTGATGATGTGGAGAAAGCTGTTTTATCTGTAACTGGTCCCAAAGAAGTAACTGCGGGTGACCCATCACTGCCACCCTATGTCAAGGCGATTGACGATTCCCAATATATATTTACTATTACTCAACCAATATCTTTAAATATTGAATTAAAAGTTGAAAAAGATTGCGGATATCGCATAGAAAGTTTAAGTGGATATAGAAATGGGGAACTTCCCGTCGATGCCGTATCTATGCCTGTTCGAAATGTAAATTGTAGCGTACATCTATTTGGAAGTGGTAGAGCGACGCGAGAAACATCATTCATTGAGATATGGACTAATGGTAGCCTAACCCCAGACGAAGCAATTAAAAAGGCTTCCAAAAAATTAATAGACTTACCAACTCCTTTTTTGCAAATGAAGAGTGAAGACGTCTGCTGTTCCGGATCCGGATACGGTGAAACTCCTGCTGCTTCAGCAGGGCAATCTTTACAGAATTATGATGCAAATAAACTAGAGGGAAAGCTTTCTGAAAAGACATTTATTGACCAATTAGAATTACCTGCTAGAGCTTTTAATTGTCTCAAAAAGGCCGAAATACACACAATTGCCGATTTGCTTAGTTATAGTCGAGAAGACTCATCAAAAATAAGGAGTTTTGGGCAAAAATCTGTAGAGCAGGTGTCAAAAGCTTTGTGGGATCACTTCACTATAGAATTACCCAAAGATGAGTCAGATTTTCACTAGTGGGGACAAACCACGAAACCCAAATTATCCTACGTTTGAAAATTCCGATTTTAATTACAAAGTTTTGGAGGGGAAGAAGAGATGAGTTAACCAGAAATCGGAAGAATAGAAATCCTATTTCTGAATCGAAAGTGATTTAGTCTAGGGAAGTCTTGTCCCGGCCTAGGGGCTAACGATTGCCCCCTAGACCAAATCTCAATATATCTTTAGTTAACAAGTTAATAGCAGATATCCAAATATTAGAACAGTCCCGAAGTTAAAGATCCATCTATGGGTAACGTTGCTCCAACACCTGACCAAATAGCGACCGCGGTACCAATTGCGAAGACTGTTGTGGCTACTGGACGTCGAAACGGATTCTGAAATTTATTGACGTTTTCGAGAAAGGGAACAGTCAACAAACCCGCAGGTACTGAGGCCATTAAAAGAACACCTAAGAGTTTATTAGGTACTGTGCGAAGTATTTGAAATACAGGAAAAAAATACCACTCAGGTAAAATCTCCAAAGGAGTTGCAAACGGATTTGCTGGCTCACCCACCATTGATGGTTCTAAAACAGCTAAACCCACAGTACAGGCAATGGTTCCTAAGATTACTACAGGAGATATATATAATAGATCATTGGGCCAAGCGGGTTCTCCGTAGTAATTATGTCCCATACCTTTAGCTAATTTTGATCTCAAAACGGGATCGTTCAGGTCAGGTTTTTTTGTTATTGGGACGGACTTTTCATTCCCCCATAAGAATCGAACATGAGAATTTCTCCTCATACGGCTCGAGCAGATATCGAATTATCTTATCGCGCAGCGGTTGGGTTGGCAGATAAAGACAGAGCGAAAACGATAAGAAATTATTTTGCGGCATGGCTTCTCATCCGAATCAGCTCAATGGCGGAACAAAGCTTCCCGGATCATCTTGTATCCCATATGTGTAATATTGCCTCATCGCCGGTTTATGAAATATACCCGTAAACTGCGGCCTATATAGGATCTTAACTTGTTACAAATTTGGCTATAGATATCTTTAGATCCTTTTTTTACCCCAACGGCTATTCTTGCAAGCAATTATCTTTTGATGCAAAAGAAATGTACGCATCATCCAAAAACCGTATGTTTGATAGCTTTACATCATCCCCTAATCCCAATAGGATTATAATAGGTTTTTACGAGGCCTTTCAAAATTTTTGATTTGATCATGGAACAAATTCTCGAAATAACTTTCTATCCAGGTTTCAAATCTTAGTCCCAAAGAAAGGTTGGAAAAGAGATAAACCTTTTTTTGGCTGCAGCATCATCCGCCTCGGCATCTGCATAGCCTAGATGTCTTTAAACAAATCACACACTCCCGTAATCCAAATTTTTTCCTTTGACGCTTCAAAAAGTTTGTCTCAATATCACTGAAACAATAAATAAATCCGCAAAATAACTTCTAATTGAATTGAATAGTAAGTATCGGCAGCAATAGGATAACAATCTATCAATCAACTTGCAATCGGAATCCTTTATTTATGGAGTGAGCGATATTCCTCGTCGCCACCTTGTGTAGAAATCGTAGAGGACCCGAAATACCTTGTTTACGGATCATTGGGAAATGCATCAGCGTAGAAACAGCAGTAAGGAGCGGCAAGACGAAAGTGTGTAAACTGTAAAAACGAGTTAATGTTGATTGCCCAACACTAGCACTTCCTCGTAATAACTCTACTAACGAAGATCCTACTAAAGGGATAGCCTCGGGCACGCCGGTTACAATTTTGACAGCCCAGTAACCAATTTGATCCCAAGGTAGAGAATATCCAGTTACCCCGAAAGAGACGGTTGAGACAGCTAGGGTCACCCCAGTAACCCAAGTTAATTCGCGAGGCTTCTTGAAGCCTCCCGTGAGATAAACCCGAAATACATGCAAAATCATCATTAAAACCATCATACTAGCTGACCACCGATGAACAGACCGAATCAGCCAGCCAAAGTTAACCTCAGTCATTGTATATTGAACCGAGTAGAAAGCTTCTGTAACAGTCGGGCGGTGATAAGAAGTCGTAGCAAAACCGGTGGCTACCTGAACCAAAAAGCAAGTAAGCGTGATTCCACCCAAGCAATGAAATATGTTCACATGTGGAGGGACATATTTGCTAGTAATGTCGTCAGCAATTGCCTGGATTTCCAGGCGCTCTTCAAACCAATCATATACTTTAGTGAGATAGGTAAGCCCTATTTTCTGGCCCCCTCTTCGTAAACTGTACATGAGACTTTTTTCTCGCACAGCTTAAGCAAAGATGTCTGAGCAATGCTCATTTCATTAATATTTACTCGGATAAAAGTAGGAAGAGGCGGCATATCTCCGACATCTATTATTCATTAGCAGAAGAACAAGCAACTCATCCCCGAATAAATTGGAAATACACTTCACTTTGATCTCATGTTAGCTGTTTTTTTTTTTGAATTGAGGGCGGGGAGTGCTAGCGTCTTGGGAAATCTCTTAGTCCAATCAATTTATCTACCCCCCCCCCCCCCCCCCCCCCTTTTTTTTTTTGGGGGGGGGGGGTAGGATAGGCAAATAACTAGAAGTTACTTCGTTCTAATCTGATTTTTTTGTAACCTACGAAACCTTAGATTTATACTATACTTCGAGAAATTGTCTAGGTAGGAAGATTTAATGGGCATCAACTTCTTCACTATCTCAAATTCCGCACGGTCCTTTTTCTGCTACTCACGTATCCTCACGAACACGTATATTTAAAACGTGATTCATTGATAGCTTTTTTATGCAGTGCCAAGTTAGCAAAATCAGAGAAACAACTTTGTCACGAAATTGAACTAGCAAATTCATGAGAATTAATCATAGTTTAAACTGTAAAACTAAATATTAACTTCTCACGTTTCGGGTGCTATTAACTAGACTGCTACCTGGCGAGATACGGATACTCTAACAGATTAGAAAATGTTTAAAGAGGATTTTTTTATTTGTTGAACCAGATTAGTTGCGACGAATCACACACCCATATTCTATTATTGTCTCTTAAAAAGATTTGAAGAAAAGTTTGCACAATTGAACTACCTTTATAGTTTAGGATGGAGTATGTTGCTGTGAAACCCCGGCCGATGCACTAGCATCGGCCGGGGTTTCACAACTCACAACTGTTCTACCAACTAATTGGAATACCCTCCAATAAAACTGATGAATTGGAAATTTCCAAAATGGTAACTAAGAAGACTGCAAATAAAGCCATGGAAAGTCCCATCAAGGGAGTAGTTCCCCAGCCGGGAGCAACCTTTCCGTATTCTGAGTTAAGTGGTTTCAAAACCATTCCCAAAAAGCTGATTCTGGGTTTACCTTTTAGAGTATCATCAAAAACTTTTGTAGCCGTAGAGCCTGCTCGATTGATTGAAATTTGCTGACTTTGTATACTATTATAACAAGTAGAATGAGAACTAATATTTTCTTGGGGTTACATGGCAATGGAAACCGCAACTTCGGTCGCTATCTCTATATCCCGTTCACTTGTTAGCCTCACCGGTTACGCTTTGTATACCGCTTCCGGTCAACCAGCCAGAGAACTTAGAGACCCTTTTGAGGAACATGAAGATTAGTCAGATTAGTGGACCTTCCTTCGCAATAGTAAAAAGGGAGGTCTCTGATCAACCAAAATCAAAATCTGTTTTTTTTTTAATTGAAAAAAAAAAACTACTATTGAGCAGAGCTTTTTATTTGCCCTTGCTAGGTACTTTGGGAGGCTCCCGAAAGAAAATGGCAAAAAATATTATACCTAAAGTTGCTACTAACAAAAATGTATAAACCAGTGCTTCCATGGATTCGGCCGTAATTGTGATATTATATATATATCTCTCATACTAATTGTTTGGGAGAAACCTTTTAGTTAGTTTAAATTTCCCCTTTTTCCGCTTAATTTTGATTTATTGATATTGAAAACTAATTTATTAAGCCAATTTATTTATTTATTGGGGGGAAATTAAAAATTATTACTATTTTTTTTAGCAAATCATTCAATTTTTTCAATTACAATTAGCCCGCAGTGTAGTATTTTGATAGGATAAATGAGAAAAAGAAAATATTTTGAACAGCTTGTCTTTTAGTACTCGGATCCCCCAATTTTTGAAATGCTCCAAATTCAACTTGAGCGTCCAAGTCGGGGTCGATACCAGCAAAAACGTCCCTGAAAAGGGTTCTAGCACCGTGCCAAATATGGCCGAAGAAAAAAATGAGAGCAAATGTGGCATGGCCGAAGGTAAACCAACCTCGTGGACTGCTTCTAAAAACACCATCCGATTTTAAGGTGGCGCGATCAAATTCGAAAATCTCACCTAATTGGGCGCGCCTGGCGTATTTTTTCACCGTGCCGGGATCATTAAAACTAGCACCACCCGATTCACCACCAAAAAATTCTACGGTTACACCGACTTGCTCAACGCTGTATTTTGACTCCGCTCGTCTAAATGGCACATCAGCTCTCACAACACCCTCACCATCTACCAAGACTACGGGAAATGTTTCGAAAAAAGTTGGCATACGGCGTACAAAGAGTTCGTGACCTTCCCTATCTTTGAAAGCAGCGTGACCTAACCAACCAACAGCTATCCCGTCGCCGTTATCCATCGCACCTGCCCTAAACAATCCACCTTTGGCTGGGTTGTTGCCAATGTAATCGTAAAAGGCTAATTTTTCCGGAATCTTCGACCATGCTTGAGATAAACTAAGGTTTTCGGTTTCACCCGATCGTATTCGTTTTTCTATTTCTTGTTGGAAGTACCCTTGATCCCATTGATAACGAGTAGGGCCAAACAATTCGATCGGAGTGGCAGCGGAACCATACCACATAGTTCCGGAAACTACGAAAGCGGCAAAGAATACGGCAGCAATACTGCTAGATGACACGGTTTCGACATTTCCCATACGTAGAGCTTTATATAAACGTTGGGGAGGACGAACACTGAGATGAAATAAACCAGCTAGTATGCCTAAAACTCCCGCTGCTATGTGGTGCGAAGCAATCCCGCCCGGTACAAATGGGTCGAAGCCTTCGGCCCCCCAAGCCGGATCTACGGGTTCCACTTTTCCGGTTAATCCGTAGGGGTCCGATACCCAAATACCAGGTCCAAATAAACCTGTTACGTGAAATGCCCCGAACGCAAAGCAAATTACTCCTGAAAGAAATAAGTGGATTCCAAATATTTTTGGTAAATCCAGTGATGGTTTTCCTGTCCGGTCGTCGCGAAAGAGATCTAGGTCCCAATAAACCCAGTGCCAGATAGCGGCTAGAAACAGCAAACCAGATAGTATTATATGGGCCGCCGCTACTCCTTCGTAACTCCATATACCCGCATCTGTTGCGGTATCCCCGTTTATGCTCCAGCCTCCCCAGGATTTTGTTATCCCAATGCGCGTCATAAATGGGATCACGAACATACCCTGCCTCCACATAGGATCAAGAACGGGATCCGATGGGTCAAAAACAGCTAGTTCATATGAAGCCATTGAACCCGCCCAGCCAGACACCAAAGCAGTATGCATCAGATGCACAGAAATAAGACGACCGGGATCGTTTAATACGACGGTGTGGACGCGATACCAAGGCAAACCCGTGAGAAACCCCTTTCTTGGATATTGGAAATGAGTGACCACTACGTAACTTTCTTGCATCTTGCAATATAGGCTTGCGCTATAAGTTAGAAATAGACGATGGGATAATACTTGTTGTACGAAATCTACAAGTCAATTTTTTGACTCAGGATTAGAAGCAGTTCTCTGCTCTTGCTTCACCTATTCTTTTGCTGTCTGTACAAGACAAATAATAAGTAATATGAGATAAACCAATTATTTATCTTTGAGGAACAGATGAGGGCATAAATATTCTATCACCTCCGTACTTTATATAACAACGTAGAGATTGGTCCCATCCTAGTCTATTAATATCTGCAAAAGGAAAAAACGAATTTCCCGTTCACGTCATCTTCGTCAAACGTGTTATAATATGAAGTAAGATCCTTTTCAGTCTGGCTTCTACGTCTCCAATTCAGAGGTAATTGCAATCTCTTTTATTAATTTTTATATGCCAATCGGTGTTCCAAAGGTACCCTTTCGTCTCCCTGGGGAAGAGGATGCGGCTCGGGTTGACGTATAGTGCGGCTTGTCAGGTGTGTCGAGCCGGACGGAAGCTGTTTCCATCACTTCCTACCCGATTGATTTGTCTACATCTCGCTTGAAATTGACTAACCTCTCAGTGGTAAAATGCGTGAGAGAACTCTGTCAATAGGTTTGGTAGTCGTTAGAATCCACGGCTAGTTGGAAGAAACAGATTGCTTAGGCTCCGATTACTCAACTCTAATTATCGATTTTAAACGAAATGACTGTGAAATAAAAATCGGAACGTTGGGATAAGTATATTTCTTTTTATGACTACATCCACAACATGTGCAATTAATTATAGGGGAAGGAAACCTATTTGTTCTGTATGTACAAATGGTGATCGGAACTGTCTACCCTCGGGGTAGAAGATGAACCTAAAGATTCTCCACATCAGAAAAAAGGGCTCAATAACAAACAGAAAAGAATTGGTGCAACAGGGAAAAGTGAATACGCTAGGGTTAATTCACCGATCACTAGTTACGAGGCGGTTCAAGATGTTCGAAAGTTGAGACAGACAGACTTGAACCAATAGCGCTGATATGGGTGGTATAAGCTAACTTATTCAACTCATTTTATTATAAAGCTGTCAGAGCCGTATGTATCTAAAAATACCCTTACGGTTCTAAGGAGGGGGCTCCGCGGAGTGGTAGTCGCAAAAACCTATTCCAACCAACCGGCTTTATCGAGAAAGACTTCTTTTTCTAGGACAGCAGGTCGATGACGAGATTGCAAATCAACTTATCGGCATTATGATGTATTTAAATGGGGAAGATCAAGCCAAAGATATGTACTCATATATAAATTCACCGGGTGGCGCGGTCTTAGCCGGAATATCTGCTTATGACGCAATGCAGTTTGTCATACCAGACGTACATACTATTTGCATGGGACTAGCTGCTTCGATGGGATCTTCCATTTTGGCTGGAGGAGAAATTACCAGACGTATAGCACTACCTCACGCTTGGCGCCAATGATTTGTGCGGATTAGAATCTTGCCTTCGCCTAGTTGAGGTAACAATAGCATGGCAATTCCTACTTAGCTACCCCTCCTGTAAACATCCAATTACGAAATACTGGAAAGCTGAGGAGGCAGAGCTAATTAAGATAAGTTTTTTAACTTGTAGTAAATTCATTTTAAATTGAAGTCAATATATTTTAGCGCCATAAATTGCATGAAATGTTGAATCTACATAATTTATTAAGCTTCAATTTTTTTTTTTGTATAAAAATGAAAGAATGAAGTTTGTAATTCTAAAACTTAAGCGATGCCAATTTCTTTATCAACTGGGAGTATATATATAGCAAACTTTGGGATTGCTGGCGCGACGCAGCAACAGAACCATCATAATACGTTTGATAGGAAGGATGGTCTGATCTCGTAATATCTTCCCCACATAATATCAGCTGGGGGGGGATTCTGCAACAAAATTGAGTTTTAAAAGTAACTTTTTTTTTTTCAAAACTTTTTAGACGAAAGGTTTATCTAGTTCGAACAGACTTCGTTGGTCCATAGTTTAGCCGTATGCAAAAAAAAAGTTGCCTGTACGGTTGTACCTAATCAGAGTCATCTAATTAGGGTGATGATTCATCAACCCGCTAGTTCGTATTATGATGGACAAGCTGGAGAATGCGTTATGGAAGCAGAAGAAGCATCAAAACTCCGCGATTGCATAACCAGGGTCTATGCTCAAAGAACAGGAAAACCTCTATGGATAATTTCTGAAGACACGGAAAGAGACGTCTTCCCGTCAGCAGAAGAAGCCCAGGATTACGGCGTCGCGGACCCTGTAGCGTTGGAAAATGCGTCATAAATTAAATACTCAATGAGTAAGAATTGACTGAGACTTTAAAAAATTAGGGTGGTGGCGGGGTGGGGGTATTCATTTTATTTTAAAAGGTTCTTTTGTAGTCTCACTTCTATCCGTCCAGCTAGTTCCTAATTTATTCATTAGGAAAAAAATATAGAAATTTTGTAGATCCTAACATATAACAAATTTTATCAAATGGTTGAGAATAGTTTGAACCAAATGAAATATTTACGTCTTTGAACGTGCCGACAAATCAACAACTTATTAGAAAAGCGAGACAACAGTTGAGGGGTGGGACAAAATCTCCCGCTCTTCGAGGATGCCCCCAACGGAGAGGAGTGTGTACTAGGGTGTATGTGTGACCTGTTTGGATCGAAAACCTCAGCACTATAAGGGGCTAATTCTGTAAAATAACCCTCCAAGTAAAATAGGGGTAAATTCATAATCCATCTATTTTGATGAAAATAAAATAAAAATAGGAATTCGTGGTCTGAATCGGTGCAAATCCGATCATTTTGGTTTGGGATGACAAAAACCAATCGATGATAATAAAGTTGAGTTATTAAGCGAAACTGGGCAAGTAATATCAACCCATATACATTCCTTGCCAATCTCTTTGTGCCATGGCGACAGGGGTCAGTTGCTCCACCAATCCCCGATGTAAAATACTGTTACTATACATATGTTTCCTATTGAAACAAATAAGGGGAGATGAGATAGCCCAAATTAATGGGATGAGTTAAGTATTGGGGATCGCGCGACCCGCCAACAGCAATTTTATTTTTCTAGCTATGGGAAATTTCAGGCTCCGGTATATAGGGGGGGCCCGACTGTCGTAATCAATTTGCCACGGAAACATTGGAAACCAAACTATCTTCGATACAATGCGCTGTCTACTAATAGATACAGAGATTAGGGTTAAATATCCAACCCGTACCGGATACCAAAATAGTTGCGGTAGGGAAAGTCGGGGCAGCAAAAGCTGCCGGAATTTTTACTTATAACATTGGATAAAAAGACAACAACTCGTTGCAACTGGTAGAATCAGTTGATAATTATGAAGCAATTATCTACAACCCTCTAAGAAATGAAAACCTTGGTACATCGTTAAATGTGGTGCTGCTAAAAAATATATCTTTGATATTTCCATATCTACTTAGTATAGAGATACTTTTCGGTGTGACATGACACATCTCTTTTTCTAAATTGATGTTTTTTTACTATCAACCTCAAATAAAAGAGGGAGATATTGAAACGAAAAAGTTAATTAAGAAAATAGCGGAGGCTAGGAATAAATGGACTTCTTAGACGAAGACTTAATTTTCTGTGAGGCTATACTATAATGACCAGAGTAAAACGAGGATCTATATCTCGGAGATATCGCAAAAGTATTCTCAATTTTGCATCCGGATTTCGGGGAGCTCATTCTAAATTATTTAGAGCAGCGAGTCAGCAAGAGCAGAGAGCTTTAGCTTGTGCTTATGTAGATAGAAGCAATCGAAAGAGAAGATTTCGTCGTCTGTGGATCGTTCGGATTAATGCAGCAGCGCGAAAAAATGGAACTACGTACAGTTTATTGATTCACAAATTGCTTGAGAATCGAGTTTTTTTGAATCGCAGGGTACTTGCGCAAGTAGCTACTCTAGACGCCTACTGTTTCTCCAGTTTGATACTAAAAATTAGTAGTAATGAGCATCAACATCCAGCCGTAAGCCTCTCCGGATTAAGCGGAGAGGCCAAAAAAAACGTATTAATATGCGGATCTATTGCAGATAGAAAGAAAACAAAAACAGAAAAAGGGGTTGTCTTGTAGGCAACGGATTATTTTGTAGACATCAGTTTGATTTAACTTCAATACATTCAATTAAACCTATAAACCTAATTTTGCGGTAAATCTTTAGTATCCAAATTTGAAAATTCACTAGAACTAAATTGTCTAATTCTCGTTTTTTGAGAAGGGCAGTAAAGCCAGGATACGTGCTCTCTTTATCGCGGTAGCTACTGAACGCTGTTGTTTGGAAGTCAGCCTATTCATGCGTCTCGATAGGATTTTTCCCTGCTCACCGATGAATCGACGAAGTAAGCCGGTATTCTTATAATCAACATACTCATCAGATCGAATGGACGGGGAACGTCTACGGAGAGATCGTTTAAATTTATTCGTAATAGTTTTTTTTTTTTATTTTTGATTATCAATACAAAATAATATTGATTACTTTTAGATTAATCATAAATACCCTTTATTTTTTTAGTTCCTTATGATAAGTATGCTTGTAGCAGCAAACACAGAATTTCTTTGACTCCAACCGAGTAGGTGTGTTACGACGATTTTTACGCGTGGTGTATCGAGACATACCTGTGGATTTATTGACAGCCTCTCTGGAAGTACAGGTTGTACACGCTAAGGCGATGGTTACTCTGGCGTCCTTCTTTTTGGTCATAAAATCAATTGCGTCATAATAAGATAATTATTGGGAAAAATAAAAAGTCGGTTACATGCTATTTGCTTCTCAAGGCATCGATTTATCCACTTTTTCTATTGCTTCGTCTAACCCCTCTTTAATCGGTCAAAGAAACGGAAATAACAAAGCGTCGGGAAAGAAACGGTTGACTTCTATTAAAGAAGCAGCTAACAAAACAAACCATATTGCAGCTACAACTGGGGCCGTAGAGAGATATATCTTCACGTGGTTCATTAAAACTACTCCTTCTGCTTAATCTCTTATTCTTCTAGCTGTTAGTCTTGATTACCCATCTTCTTTCTACCCTTTAAAGAACCAATTATTTATAGCTTATAAATCAACCTTTCGAAAGAAAAAACTGATAACTAAGGAATCCCGGGTATCCCGGGATTGTTACCCGCAATGTTAACGAAAAATAGAAAAAAAAAAAAAAAGATAACAATTGGACGGATTGAAAATAAACAATTATCTATCGAGAAAACGAGAAGAAGTTTTATTTTACTGGTAGCCGGTATCTAAAACTAGCAGCTATAATAAATTGAATTAAACAACGTTAGATGAGCAATATCAGTTACGAGTCGATATTGATAGGGATGTAACGCAGCTCGGTAGCGTGTTTGTTTTGGGTACAAAATGTCGCAGGTTCAAATCCCGTCATCCCTATTTTTAATTCGTGCATCAAGGTTTGATAATAGGGCTTCTTGTCCTAAAAAAAATATTTCGTACTCCTGAGAAATACGAGGTCTCTTAATCCTCCCTGCTCACGCAGGGAATTAGTAAACTGTCCCATTTCTGGGAGAAATAACAGAATTATCCCGAAGAAGGGGAAAGGGACGTCCTTAGTTCAGTCTGGTAGAACGCGGGTCTCCAAAACCCGATGTCGCAGGTTCAAATCCTACAGGGCGTGCTTACTATTTAGCCAAAAATTATCTGAAGGAAATAAAATGTATTGAATAAAAGATAAAGATATTGAGAAAATGGAAACAGCAATTTTGGGTTGTCGAAACAGCCCCCCCATTTTCGTTTTTTAGATAAATAACCTTTTTCCAACGAATTCTGAGAATGACGTAGTAAGGTTTTCTAAATGAATTTTTTTTTTTTTTTCAAATTTTTATTCTAAATCGATTAAATAAAAAAAAAAAAAAAAAAATTGACTGGTTTTGAGATGCGACAATTGAGAGAATCTATCGAATATCTAATTGATCGCCGCGTCGATATTGTGGGTATGCGGTTACAAATAATCCAGCTAAAGTTATGGGAATCAAACCCGACACAATTCCTGATAGTGATGCTTCAACCATTCTAGTTTATAGATATTTTATGTGAATACTTATCAAACTCCCAAAAGTTTCTTTTTGCGTCAACCAAAGAGTAATTGGTAAGTGCAATGAAATAGTAGGCACCGTCGGGACCCCTTTTTTTGCCCCCCCTACCTATATTTTAGGTGGTAATGATAAGTCACAGAATCTGAATCTTGTTCAATCCGACAAATAAGACTAAGGTCAAAGTTAAAAGAGATGCCAAAAGGGCAAAGTAACTTAAAAAAGTGAACATAAATTTGAATACTAAATTAGCAAACAGATAGATTATTATGCAATATATGATTTCTTTGAGTAGTTTATCACTCGAACTTATCAAATCAAAATTGTTTACTCAATCTTGCTAAGTTGGGGTTAATTACTAAAGTATATCCGATGTATAAGGTAAGCAAGCCCTCAGTATTTATTACTCATTACTAAATGAATTAGTAGTTGCTGGAAAAGCATTTCCTCGTTTTTGGTAACGAGGAACCTTCCCCCGGCTCTCCTTTCGTATTTGGCTTATACCTCTAAATGTTTGTAAATCTAGTTGAAATTAGTAATTGGTTGGACACACCGAGAGACTAACGCTGGCTTCAAAATGAAGCAGGTAGGGTAATACGCGCGCCCGCGAAGTGAGACGCCATACGAGTATGAATCCGGTTAAGGTCTCCTAATCCCCAGTTAGTCCGGTTTAGATATAGTCAACCACTCAGAAAGATTTTGTCAGTATCAAAAATATCCTCCCGTTTGGCAAAGAAGTGACCTTGCCGGATTAAAGATGGGCTAGCTATACTGAACCAGTAGATTTTGAATATACCCTGGGTATAATACTGACAACCCAATTAGGGTTAGATCTCATTCGAAAACGAAAAGGTTTACTGTTAGATTTTTGATCTCTCACTTTTTCTTTTTCGGAAAACAACCCTTTTTACAAGATATCTATAGATAGATACGGAGCTGAACATGTCTGGGAATACAGGAGAACGCCCCTTTGCTGACATCATTACTAGTATTTGATACTGGGTCATCCACAGCATTACTATACCCTCCCCGTTTATTGCAGGCTGGCCATTTGTCAGTACAGGTTTAGCTTACGATGTTTTTGGAAGCCCCCGCCCAAACGAATACTTTTCAGAGAGCCGACAAGAGGTTCCCTTAGTAACTGGCCGCTTCGATTCGCTGGAACAGGTCGATGCATTCACAAAATTCTTTTAGGAGAAATCAACGGCTTTAGATAAAACTTATCCGATCTTTACTGTTAGGTGGTTAGCCGTTCATGGCTTAGCTATACCTACAGTTTTCTTTTTGGGGTCTATATCCGCTATGCAATTCATTCAAAGATAGTTTTTAGTGAGCTCCAAATTTATGACACAACCGAATCCAAATAAACAAAGTGTAGAATTGAATCGTACAAGCCTTTACTGGGGATTATTACTGATTTTTGTACTCGCTGTTCCATTTTCTAATTACTTTTTCAATTAGAAACTAAAAAAGAATTGTTTGAATAAGAAATCGAGATCCTGAATAAATTATTTGTGACTGTTAATGTCTCAAGTCAAGACCAGATGATGAAGCCAAAGAAGTAGAGGGCAAGGAGGTGTCACAGATGACAAATACCACTGGAAGGATTCCCCTGTGGTTGGTAGGTACTGCAGCCGGTACACTTGTGATAGGTTTGTTAGGCATATCCTCTTACGGGGCTTACTCGGGGTTGGGGTCGTCTCTTTGAAAGAAAAAACTGACAATTAATTGATCAATAAGATTTTGTTGAACTTTACAGGCGAAGTTTTTTTTTTTCTTCTCTTTTTATCTAAAGAAGGAGAAGAAAAAAAAATTCAATATATATATATATATATTGAATAATGTAAAGACAGATCTGTAAGTTATTTCATTCTGCTTTCTCCATCGACCGGATGTAAAAACTTCATTGGTATGGTAGTTATACGGCACATCTAAACGGTTGGGCCGGGACCGACCCATTCTATTCTATCAAAAAATCGATCAAGTCTAAATATGACAACTAAAAGGGATAGTTTTCTCCTGATTATTTTTAATCATCATATTTTAAATATGATATCTATTTCTGTGTTTTAGATACTTACGCCCACCGCCAAATATTCCGTGCCCCAGTTCAGGCTTGATAGAGTCGAACTAGGGAACGGCTCAATGGAGAAGTCATCTGGTTGGGTTAAACAAAGAAAATGCACGTGACTTTGTCAATGTTGTTTCATTTATATGCGGCCGTATGAAAATGAAAAGTTGACACAATTAAGTCAATACTTTCCTTGTAGTTAGCCAAGGGGTTAAAAACTATTTTTCCATACGCAATTACGGATTATTTAGACGACGAAAAACCGAAAGGAGTAGGCAATCAGAAATTCATTTCTGCCAACTGCACTTTTTCAAACTGTTTTTTCTTAAGCACGAGAAAAATCTGTGCCAATACGACGGAAGCAAAAAAAGCTATGAGACCTTGAATACGCAACGGGTCTTGAAGTACAACTTCAACTTCTCCCTGACCAAACCCTCCAACATTGGGGTTACTAGTCAATGGCTGATCAGCCTTGACGAACTCACCTTCCGAAACTATGAGCTCGGGACCGGGAGGGACAATATCAGTTGTTTCGCGGTTTTCAGATGACTCCTCGATAGTGATTTCGTATCCACCCTTTCCTTCTCTACGAGCAATCTTCTTTATTTTTCCTGCTGCTGAAGCAGTATAAACCGTGTTGTTACTTCTGCTTCCATCTGGATAGATTTGCCCCCTCCCTCTATTCCCTCCAACGTAAATAGGATATTTGAAAAAATGGGCTTCTTTGTCAGTACCAGGATCCGGCGAGAGAATTGGAAATAAGATTTCGCTGTATAATTTGCCCGGCAGTGGTCCTACGACGATTATGTTTTCTTTGCCGGGACGGTAAGTTTGAAACGATAATTTTCCCAATTTTTCTTTTATTTCGGATGGAATCCGATTAGAAGGAGCCAACTTGAACCCGTCTGGCAAAATTAGGACGGCTCCAACGTTCAAGCCACCCTTTTTACCATTTGCAAGTACTTGTTTTATCTACGTATCATATGGAATCCTAACAACTGCTTCAAATACAGTATCGGGAAGAACGGATTGCGGGGCCTCAATATCCACAGGTTTCTTGGCTAAATGACAGTTGGCGCAAACAATACGTCCTGTAGCTTCTCGGGGGTTTTCATAATTTTGTTGCGCAAAAATCGGATATGCATTTGATACAGATGGGCAATTTAATTCAGCGAAACCGATCGATAGTGCAAGTGACAGAATCCAACAACTTTTCATCCAATTATTCGTAATTCTTCTTCGCATAGATTGATGATTAGTCTCAAATCTTTTTACAACCGGGTCATACGTTGACGCCGCTTGACAAACAAAGTTTTCTCGTTCTAATTCTTTTCATTTCTAAAAATTAAACTGCTTTTTAGCAGATACCATATGGGATAGGGGGGGGGGGAAGGGCAGTTAAACTAAATGAGTGAACTAGTCTAGCCCGTTAGATGCAAATCTCAATCAATGTCTGTCAACCACTCATTGTATGGTAAGTTGCTACAATTGAGGGAGATGCGCGATTCAAATGACGAAAAATCCAATATTTGGATACTGTATCTAAAACAACTGGAAAGGTTGAAACGAGGCGAGAGATTACATATTTGTTTGGAACCAAGCCAAAGTGTTTAGAAAAGGAGCCTATGACTATTTCCCAACCATGGGGCGAGTGAAATCCTACGCATAAATCAGTTATTAGAAGAATCAAGAACGCTTTCATCGTGTCATTTAAGCTATAAGACAACTCCTGAATCCGGGAATTCAAAACCGCAAGTCTTTTTCGACCCGTCATAAACAATAAAGCTAAGATGGCAATACAAATCCCATCGGTTATTAACTGTAGCAGTAGCTGAATATTCAGCTCGTTATACATTATTGCCAATTGAACTGTCTCATCATATGCATTTGCATCGAAATTTTGCAAATGCGTATCTACAAAAGATTTAGTCGCATCATCTAACCAGCGTAATGCTTCCACTTCTCGGAGCTGTCTCAGAGCTTTTTCCTCTTGAACAGGGTTGATAAAAATTTGAGTTTGATTGATGTTCCACCAACCTCTAATCCAAGACTCTAGAAACCAAAATTTGAGACTTATTGGTATTGTGAGGGGTAAAAGCAGAAAGAAACCAACACATTGAAGGGAAACTAATGCTTGGTTTTTAGATAAATCAAAATCATTGTGGACTAACACACTTGAGTTATCTGTTAATTCTGCCCTAAACCTAGATAAGGTGCGAGTTACCGACCGGGGTACCAAACTAATTGACTCATAGGCCGATGGAAGTGCCGATTCGTTATTAAATGATTTTTCAATCGCTTTTTTAGTAGTTTGAAGTGGGAAAAAGTTTCCATAACGACACGCTCTTTTGATCTTGAAGTGATTTACAGCCGCTTCAATCCAAGCTAATTTACTATTTATTGTCTCTATATTCTTCAACCTATAAAAAACGCAGGCTTTTGCAAAGTAAAAGTCATTTGCCAATTTCTGTTTTTTATTTCCTGAAGAAGTAAATTGCTTCATCCGGCTATTGGCTCTTTTGCTATCCGTGTAACAATTTTGTCGAAATTTCAAATATATATCTCGGAAGAGGGAAGTTTTTGGAAAGTTAGACATATTCAAACAATTTTTTTTTTTGACAAAAGATTAGTTGCGCAACAGCACCCAACTGAAATTGAAAGTAATCCAAGTAGTTTTGTTCCGTGGACAAATATAAGATATTCCTGCATTACCAAAATAGATATGTTAAATCTGTGCTCTAAGATACTACAATATATTAGATATCTAGATTTATTAAATGCCTTCGCCGTCGTGGCCCGCAACAACTCCCCCGACGTTGGAGGGGATGACTTCATTTGGACGAAAATCAAGTAGTTTTTTTTTTAGGGCTGTAGTTGCTTACTAACCCCGTAAGCTCTATCTGGGGAACGATCTGGAGTGTAAAAAATCATCGAATAATCTTACTCTTCCAATAGTCTAATTGCATATATTAAATATGATTATCTATCAATCAATAGAGCAAGTACGTTAAGTATGACACCAATCAGATGAATTCTTGTAATTAGGTTATCCTTTTTTTGATCTCCCCCTTAGGTGACCCCACGTTTTTATCTAAATTCTTCTAGAAATCATCCAGTTATAAGAAAGAGCCAGTAATATTTAAAAACCTTCAATCGATACACGCAGGAAACGGGCGGGTTCAGCAGCTTTTTCTTCCATATCTCCTAAAGTTAAACCTTCACCGATCCTAGTTAGTGGGATATTCTGTCGACCCCTAACTTTCAAGTAGAGCATTTGACGCGGATAGAAGCCTTCTCGACTTTCCAACCCAACAGCTTCCACATCTTTTAGTCCAAGTCGGATGTGGATACGGCGGCTCTTTCCAGGAAATCCCCACCGAAAGATGGAAGAGAATCCTTCTCGCTTGTCAAACAGGTTGTAACCACCCCCCACGTTCCGAAACGCAGTACACCAAAGATACAGTCCGAGAAAGAGGCCTGCAATCCCGTAAAAACACATTACAACACCTTGCGGAATAAAAACAATATGTTCAGATGAAAGTCCGGGGATTAGATCTCTCCCGACGTAGCTTGAAAGTCCTACCAGTAAAAAACCCGTTGCGCCACAGGGAAGGATACAGGCCCAGCATGAATTGGCAAATGTACGGGAGCCTTTTATGATATCTACTCGGATCCATTTGGAGCGACAATTCATTACTATTTCCTCACAGATTACATAATAAATAGATTAACCAAATTGTTACCAACCTTGCTTTCCCTATTTTTTGTTCCTCCGGTATACCACCCCAGCTCCCCCTAGCATATTTGCATTGCGTACTAAAGTACCAAAATATAGTTTAAGCTTGCAATATTAATTAATTATCTGCACGTACCTCATTCTGGGAACAGATAATCAATCTATATATCATTTCATAAAAAAGAATAATGAAATATAGATTGACTGAAACAGCTAAAGTTGTTGGAGAAAAGGAGAATTAACGAGAAATAGATAACTTATCCCGGTTAAGTATTAAAGCTATCCCTTGACTTTAAGGGATTAGATTAGAGAAAGTCCCCGAACGGCTTTGGACGTTTCCAAAAGGAAAAAAAAAAAATTATAAGATTTCATCCCGCTCTATATATAGAAATGAGATAGCCATTGTAACTGCTGGAAAAACCAAACCAACTAAGGGTACAAAGATGGAGGGTAGATAAGATGCTGCCATTATAAAATTACCTCAATTGTAATAGGGAAGATAAAAAATTTATTTATACAACAATATAACTCTGCTTCACTTTTTCTTTCTACTCTACTATCTAATAATAGTCTTTTTATTCCGTAAAGAAAAGGGTTTCCTGAGCTTTCATTGAAATAATATAAACTAGATTTTCCATTTATGGATTCTCTTGGCCGGGACGGGGACGGGGTATGCTGATACCAAAAAAGAAGAGATCCAACAAATATTATCTTTTCTGTTAAGCTTAACCAATGGTGACCCCCTGAAGCTTAATGTCCTAAGAGCCTACCTACGGCTCTTATTTACACATGATAACAGCGAGCAGTTTTGTATCTATCTGTGGGGGCCGGAGGCGAAAGTCCACCTTCGTGCAGCTTATAGAGCACATACTGGGGGAGGCTGCCTGTGCCTTAGACATATTGCGGTTGACAAATCGCTTTGAGATGAGAGGGGTTCAGGACAATATCTTAATAACGCTCCCTGACATACCGCTGAAGGTAAATGACGCGCAGTGTTCCATGATTAAACGATTCGTATCAGGGGACAAAATAGTAATCGAAATAAAGAACGGCAGTATATACGGGGTCTCAATAACGGCGCTGCTGCTAGTAACGTCCAACTCAAGGTGGCTAGCTCAAGATCGGACGAGTGGGTTTAGGAGGCGCATGCTCTATGTGCTGACGCCAAGGGGGCGGCCGCCCAAAGAGATCCTTTCTTGCTAAAGAAGCTCAAGGTAGGCGCTAGCGGGTTGATTAACTGGGCTCTTGACATGCCGGAAGAGAGGGCCCGGATAGGGCAGAGCGTTGAGGCAATAAATGAGTTAAGCGGAGGGGGGCAGGACAATTCGGGCATCCTGGAGTGGTTGTTCACCAAGGTAAAATACCACCCCAACAGTGAGCTATACTTAGGCGCTAAAAGGTGCCCTTAGCGGGGAGCCTATACGAATCGTACATACAATACATAGATGCGCAGGGGATTGAGCCGGTATCCTACTATTCCTTTGGGGACGTACTAGATGACTCGCTAAGAGCAATTGGTTATCAGGACATAGTCGCTAAACGGAGGGCACAGGGAAGGGTAGTCATAGGTGTCAATCTTAAGGAAGGCAAACCCATAAAGAGGAACAACAGATCGGCGGTCGTAAAGTATCTTATGGAGGCGGCCCCCTGGGAGGGGTTTCTTGCGGACAAGGAGGCGTTTGAGAAGTCAGACCGCGAGGACCGCGAGGGCAGTGAGATGGAAGCAGCCAGTGTCGATTGTGTCGATTGTGTCGATTGCGACGATATTTCGGGCAATCTAGGTCCTATGGAGAGCAACGCGAGAGTGGAGGGGGAGCCCCCACTTGCAGGGCCTCCGGAGAGGCCGGCCCGGAGAGGGACCGGGTTGAGCGAGCGACCTTGTACGACAGAAGGTGGGGGATCTCACCCCGCCGGAAGAGAAGAGAACGAGGGTCTTTTTGGAAGAGCACCCCAACCTTTTGCGAGCGTTCGCCTACCTGCAGGAGGACTGGACTGAGGACCGGATAGTGGAGGAGGCGGGTGATCTATTACAGACTGACAGTGCCGTTAAGAAGTCATTGGACCGCCTATACACCTCTTTGGCGGAAGAGAGAGCCTCATCGGGCCTCAACCTCCCTCCACAGCTGGACATCTCGACCTCCATGGAGGGGGTGGAATACCCTCTTGCACCAGCAATTGAGGAGAGCCTCCGGAGGCTGAAAGGGTTGCCCACCCACTACGAGGAGCTAATAGCCACCCTAAACGATGCTGCCACTAGCGTCGTGAAGACTAGCTACATGCTCCTCTTTCGGTTGTTTAGGCGCCAAGGGAGCACATACTTTAACCGCGGATGCCCTGATTAAGGGCCTCTTTGAAACCTCCTACAAAGGCTCACCCAGTTATCCTTATTCCGCATAACACCGGAGGGTCAGGTACCATTTCGTGTATCCGACGAGACAGTAAGGGGGTTATCCGCAGGCTGGTCAACCAATATATCCTCCCGGATACTCTCGTTCTTTCCGAAGTTGATATGGTGGCATGTCACACCGGTATCTACGCGGGCCTAACGGGAAATAGAGCTCCCCCCTATACATGGAAAGCGTACAATGCGGGCCAGTTCTGGTCTCATATTATGCGTGAGTGGGGAGAGGATGTTCCCAAAAGGTTGCTTAAGACCATCCTCTATTCGGGCCTCAATGGCCCTAGCCTGGGGGGGGGGGGGCCGGAACCATACGTGCCAAAGTGATGGATTTCTACAACCAACAGAAGGATATCCCCTCCGATGCTTATCTTCAGAAGGTGCTCAGCCACCCCATAATAAGGGAGCTTGCCCTATTCCAGTCTTCATTAAGTAAAAGGGAGAAGGTCTATATTCCCTCACGACAACAGCCCTATTATGGCAAGGCCGAGGAAGAGCTGTATGGGAAACAGGGGGGCAGTAGGTATCACGAAGGCCTCCTCTCCTCTCGCATACTCGCATCCCACGAGGTTGTTCTCCTTGCTTACCTAGTTGATTGTCTTTGTAGTAATGCACTCGGCATACCCATCAGCCTAGAAAATGACGGACTCCTCTTTCTGACCCGCAAGCACCAATGTGACAAGGTCTTCGCCCAGCTAGATGCATACCTGCAGGCGCGTAGTACCCAATTACTCGGGGTAAGTATTCCCCTCGAATGGAAATAGGGCCCCCACCTTGTGGCTCGTTACAGAACCGCTCAATTGCCATAACAATCGACACAATCGACACGATAGACTCAATAGACTACCACTCCCGGCCCTCTCTTATCCTATCTATCCCTCTATCACAGTCAGCGGCCTATCTATCCATCTATCTAAAGGAGGTCTCTATGCAGCTTATCGCAACTTTTCTGGGTCTCTTTGGGGTTATGAAGTATATGCTTGATCGCGTGGTCCTATATTCCTTTGAACAGATGCGGTCTTCTCTTACGGACTCCATGAAGAAGGGAGTTCTTAGTGGTTAGGGATAAGAGGTGACCAATTTAAAAATACGAAAGAATCGGGAACGAATTCAATCTTTTTTTTTAGAAGGAGCTAATAAATAAAGCTTGGAAATCTCGCTTAAAACACCCTTCAACGAATTACGCGGAACGATCAAATCGAGTAGCCCATTATCAAATAGAGACTCAGCTGCTTGAAAACCATCCGGTATCTTTTGACGCAATGTTTATTCAATTACCCTTTTACCCGCGAATGCTGTATACGCTTTAGGCTCAGCAATAATAATATCTCCCAACATGCCAAAACTGGCAGTAACACCCCCGGTGGTTGGATAGGTAAGAATCGATATATAAAGCAATTTTCTCTGAACTTGATGAATTTGCAAAACGGAAGATATTTTAGCCATCTGCATCAAGCTTAAGGTTCCTTCCTGCATACGTGCTCCCCCGGAAGCACAAGTCAAAACCAATGGCGAAGACTTATCCGTAGCATATTCGATTAAGCGAGTAATCTTTTCACCCACAACGGAACCCATACTTCCTCCCATGAAGTGGAAGTCCATAACACCAAGTGCAATAAGTGTTCCATTTAGATACCCTATACCTGTTTGAATGGCGTCGGTTAAACCCGTTTTTTCCTGAGAACCGGCTATCCGATTCCTGTGGGAATCCTCTTCGGAAAAATCTAAAACATCTCTTGCAGTCATATCTTCATCCAGGGGAATCCATGTGTTGCGATCAATTAAAAGTTCGATCCTTTCCATACTATTCGTTGAAATATGATAACCGCATTCTTCACAGACACTTTTATTCTGTTTCAAGAATTTCACATAAAGCATGTTCCCGCAATTATCACATCGCGCCCATAATCCCTTATTTGTATTAACATTTATCCACTTTTCTCTTTCTTTTTCGGCTGAAACGGAGACTCTCGTAGCTTCTTCAAGGAAAGCTCCGATTAATCCGCCAAATTTGCGCTTATCCTCAAACCAATTTGTTACAGACGTAAGAATCTCCTCATCTGTTGTTTCTATTATAGCTCGTTTAGAAATAAAATCTCAATGAATCTTAATTTAACAAATGAATCTTAATTTAACATATGACAAATCTTTATAGAATGCAATTAACTAATTATCTAGTAAATTAATACTATTGTAGGTGGTGAATTTCTATTATCCGACAAAATAAAGGAAGCCTTATGTTATAGGACTAACTCCGATAAAGGTTTTCTGGATATGAAAAATGTTAGGTCTTAGTTTAGACCACCCTTTTTATAGTGTAATCCTACAATACAGGTTGGTAGGGATTCGAACCCTTGGATTCACATATGCACAATATATGCTCCCCAGCAATCACCGTTGATTAACCAATTTTACTGTATATTGCATAGTAGGCGTATGGGGAAATATCTGATTTCCCCCATACTCCTGATCACAGCTGTTGCAGAACAGACGCTAATAAAAAATAGATATGAAAAGTCAAATCTAAATTAAAATCTATTTACAGCGTATCAATTGTATCAAACTCAAATTTAATAGCTTTCCATATCTCGCACGCGGCAGCCAATTCTGGACTCCACTTACTAGCTTCACGGATAATCTCATTACCTTCACGAGCGAGATCGCGACCTTCATTACGTGCCTGTACGCAAGCTTCTAACGCGACCCGGTTGGCTACCGCACCGGGTGCATTTCCCCAGGGATGTCCTAAGGTTCCTCCACCGAACTGTAAGACAGAATCGTCCCCAAAGATTTCGGTTAGAGCTGGCATGTGCCATACATGGATACCCCCCGAAGCTACGGGGAGTACACCCGGCATAGATACCCAATCTTGGGTGAAATAAACACCGCGTGTACGATCTTTCTCAATATAATCATCGCGGAGTAAATCGACGAAACCCAGAGTGACTTCCCTCTCTCCTTCTAGTTTACCTACTACAGTTCCAGCGTGTACGTGATCCCCGCCGGACATGCGCAATGCCTTGGCCAATACACGAAAATGCATACCGTGATTTCGTTGTCTATCAATTACAGCATGCATCGCGCGATGAATATGAAGAAGCAGCCCATTGTCTCTGCAATAGTAAGCTAAACTGGTATTTGCAGTAAACCCCCCGGTCAGGTAGTCATGCATGATAATTGGTACGCCCAATTCTCTAGCAAAAACAGCTCTTTTCATCATTTCTTCACATGTACCTGCAGTAGCGTTTAAGTAATGCCCTTTAATTTCGCCTGTTTCAGCCTGGGATTTGAAAAGAGCTTCTGCAACAAATAAGAAGCGATCTCTCCAGCGCATGAATGGTTGGGAATTTACGTTTTCATCATCTTTTGTAAAATCAAGTCCACCACGAAGGCATTCATAAACGGCTCTACCATAATTTTTGGCAGATAGACCTAATTTTGGCTTGATCGTACATCCCAATAAGGGACGCCCATATTTGTTCAACTTATCCCTTTCAACCTGAATACCATGTGGCGGTCCAATAAAAGTTTTAGAGTAAGCGGGAGGGATCCGAAGGTCTTCCAAACGTAGGGCACGTAGAGCTTTAAATCCAAAAACGTTACCTACAATGGAAGTAAACAGGTTGGTGACGGAGCCTTCTTCAAAAAGGTCTAATGGATAAGCTACATACGCGATATACTGATTTTCCTCTCCAGCGACAGGCTCGATATCGTAGCATCGGCCTTTGTAACGGTCAAGATTGGTCAACCCATCTGTCCACACAGTGGTCCACGTACCTGTAGAGGACTCCGCAGCTACTGCAGCTCCAGCTTCTTCAGCTGGTACTCCGGGTTGTGGGGTCATCCGGAAAGCTGCCAAGATATCAGTATCTTTAACCTTGTATTCGGGGGTGTAATAAGTCAGTCGGTAATCTTTGACACCAGCTTTGAATCCAACACCCGCCTTAGTCTCCGTTTGTGGCGACATGGGTTTATTCCTCCCTATTACTAAATTAATAAATCTTGCAAAGATGAGGTCTGCTCGGCATATTTCGATGTGAAGCACATCGTAGATATAGATCAACCCGGGCATGATACTTAATACCTATCAAAACTCCATTTCAAGCATGGGACGTTATCATTTTATACCGCGTCTCACACAGGGTGCAACTAATCAATCTGTTTTATCGTAAAAACTGATCAAAAAGCAGCATTCTGCTTTATCCTAATTGACTTGGGAATCTCTTCGCGGTTAGACTGGTCAATAGACTGCAAACCAAATAACCCTTAATCGAATCACTTGCATGTAATGGCCAATCTTATTTGTCAAAGAAGAGGACGCACGTCTTCTCTCTCCCAACCTCCATTTTACTTCTCTATAGTTACATCTCTAAAACGATTTTCAATAAAAGCAAATGGGTAGGAAAGGGGATGGTTGACCCCTTGTTTCCCATTAACCACTAGACCATGAAATACCACATATTTTTATCGATTCAATAATCAAATAAAGATAATACACCGAAATAGTATAGTTATGAAAACCATCTCTCTATCTTTCAAAATTTCTGAATTGGTGGGAAAAAACGTGGGCTACATCACTCAGATCATTGGACCAGTGTTGGATGTGGCTTCCTCGCCGGGGGAGATGCCCAACATCTACAACTCACTAATAGTCAAGGGACAAAATCCAGCAGGTCAAGAAATTAATGTTACTTGCGAGGTCCAACAATTATTGGGTAACAATGAAGTCAGAGCAGTAGCTATGAGTGCTACAGATGGTTTGACGAGAGGTATGGGTGCCGTTGATACGGGAGGCCCCCTTAGTGTTCCGGTTGGTGAAACTACTCTTGGACGAATATTCAACGTACTCGGCGAGCCTGTAGATAATTTGGGTCCCGTACAGAGTAGTACGACTTTTCCAATTCACAGGTCCGCCCCAGCATTTACCCAGTTGGATACTAAATTATCGATTTTTGAAACGGGTATAAAGGTTGTGGATCTCTTGGCTCCGTATCGTAGAGGCGGGAAAATTGGGTTATCTGGTGGGGCTGGGGTTGGAAAGACGGTTCTTATTATGGAATCAATCAATAATATTGCGAAAGCTCATGGAGGTGTATCTGTATCTGGTGGGGTAGGGGAACGCACACGCGAAGGAAATGACCTTTACATGGAAATGAAAGAATCAAAAGTTATTAATGAACAAAATATTTCGGAATCAAAGGTGGCCCTGGTTTATGGTCAGATGAATGAACCACCAGGAGCTCGTATGAGAGTTGGTTCAACTGCTCCAACAATGGCGGAATACTTTCGAGATGTTAACAAGCAAGATGTACTGCTATTTATCGACAATATTTTTCGCTTTGTCCAAGCGGGATCAGAGGTCTCGGCATTACTGGGTAGGATGCCTCCTGCCGTGGGTTACCAACCGACCCTCGGTACAGAAATGGGATCGTTGCAGGAAAGAATTACTTCTACTAAAGAGGGCTCAATAACTTCCATTCAAGCTGTTTATGTACCTGCAGATGATTTGACCGACCCGGCTCCCGCCACGACATCTGCACACTTGGATGCCACTACTGTGCTTTCAAGGGGATTAGCAGCAAAAGGTATTCATCCAGCTGTAGACCCGCTGGATTCCACCTCGACAATGTTACAGCCGTGGATTGTAGGAGAAGAGCATTATGACACAGCACAAGGAGTTAAACAGACTTTGCAACGTTACAAAGAACTTCAAGATATTATAGCTATTCTCGGACTAGACGAATTATCCGAAGAAGATCGCCTGACAGTAGCTAGGGCTCGAAAAATAGAACGCTTCTTATCGCAACCTTTTTTCGTAGCAGAAGTTTTCACCGGTTCCCCGGGTAAATACGTAAGTCTATCAGAAACCATTAAGGGATTTCAAATGATTCTTCCTGGGGAGTTGGATAATCTACCTGAACAAGCTTTTTACTTAGTTGGAAATATCGATGAAGCCACTGCAAAAGCTACGGCTTTACAAGCGGAGGGCCAATAAGAGATATGGTCCTTAATCTTCGCGTAATGGCTCCTAATCGAATAGTTTGGAATTCCGAGGCTTGGGAAATCGTTTCATCCACAAATAGTGGTCAGATTGGTATACTACCCAACCACGCGCCACTACTTACAGCTTTGGATATGGGAGTTTCAAAGATACGCCACGACGGGCAGTGGTCTGCAATGGCCTCGATGGGCGGTTTTGCCATGATAGAAAACAATCAGGTAACAATATTAGTTAACGAAGCGGAAAAAGCTACCGAAATTGATCCTGACGAAGCTCGTAAAGCTTTCCAGATGGCCCAGGCTGACTCAGCTAAAGCGAAAGGAAAGAAGAGAGGAATAGAAGCCAACTTGACATTTAAAAGAGCGAAGGCCAGGCTAGAGGCTTCAAATGCTGCTTAACGCGCTTTTTATGAGTCCAAAAAGTAAGCCCGATTTGGTAGTCTTATGATTATGATAAGACTACCGCGCTACCCGAAAAAACCACGCCACGCGTAAAAACCCCCGATCCGTTTCATATACACTAAAACTTATTAGATACCAACTTGATCATCGCGGTATCTAGTAAGTTCTCTCTATTGGTATTTAGTAAAATTTACCTACTATTGGATTCGAACCAATGACTCTCGCCGTATGAAAGCGATACTCTAACCACTGAGTCAAGTAGGCCACCATTAATCTTTATTTTATACTATTTCTTTATACCTTTACTTAATCAAAGTAGGTGTGACTAATATATAGATGTCACTATTATAACCAAAAAAGTAGCTAGATACAACTGCATGTTTGACCATTTCATAGATATTTGATCCTTTCTATGTGCTGCATAGAAACCCTTTGTTCAAATGAATTTGATGATTTGACATAAGTGAAGTGAATTGATGCCGACGATGCTTTTTCATATATGATCAAGCAATTTGGGGGCTATGACTCGGCGGGAAAGCGTCCTTTTAAAAATGCACTGATATTTCTTCAATCTGTGTGATAATTTATCATCTTACTCGCGTCGATCTTTTAGAACGCAAAATAACACTAGGGTGACAAACAGGGTAATTAAAATAAATAAATTAATGGGTTAATAATCCAAAGCTACAAGAAGTGAAGTGGGAAGGACAAAACGGGCACTCCAGGTTAAATCTGTTCTTCATCTCATGAATTTTGGAGTATAGAAGATGTCATATACTTATTTCAATTTTTTTTTTTTTTTACTTTGTGGTTCTTTAGAAGTAAAGAGAGATCTTTTGGTTGAATAAAATTGAGCATATTATATTGCTTACTCTCCCAATTAGATGGGAGTAGACGATGAGGGTAGAACCCGACGCCGTAAAATCGGCATGTTGGGTTCGCCAAAAAGTTAAAGAACGTTTCCTTTTTAGTACCCCGATCCATATAACCAAGAGTATCTATGATTACAAGCCATGTAGTTCTAACTTAGGCGAAAGGAAAGGGACGGGGTCAAGAAAATTGGTTTTTTTTTTGGCATACCGCAGGTTTACCAAACCTAAATCGTTTATTTAAGTGGCTATACCTTCAAACCTAAAATCATTCAGATTTTATCTTTTAAAGATAAAAAAGAAGATAACTAATATATATTAGTTAGTCTTCTGATGCAATTAATAACTAGCCGGATTTTAAAAATGTATAGCCAATTCGTTGAGATTTATGAGTCACTCAATCTTTTTTGTCAAAAAATAGACAAAGGTTAAAAAAAAACGAAATTGAAGTAATTAAAGTGGAAGGAGTAGGCAAATGTTTCTGCTACACCAATATGACTCCTTTTGGATTTTCTTACTAGTATCTATATCTATTCCCTATTTAGCTTTTTTGATTCCCGGATTTGTTGCTCCCGCTCGAAAGGGACCAGAGAAATTAACTAGTTACGAGTCGGGCATTGAGCCGAAGGGAGATGCTTGGATTCGATTTCAGATACGTTATTACATGTTTGCTTTGGTTTTCGTGGTTTTCGACGTCGAAACCATATTCTTATATCCCTGGGCTGTATCTTTTACAGAGTTGGGACTAATTGCTTTCATTGAAGTGATCCTATTTATCTCTATATTAGTTGTTGGTTTGGTTCACGCATGGCGAAAAGGAGCATCGGAATGGTGTCAACTCCCAAACAGTTGGAAAAAGGTGGCAGAGAGGGAGTTGAACCCTGCAATGTAGATATCCTCCTCAATTCGGTGGATCCCAACCTCCCAGGATGGGGCGTGTCAAATTCAATCTTTTTAGCTAATATCAGCGATTTCTCTAATTGGTCCAGACTCTCCAGTTTATGGCCACTTTTATACGGAACCAGCTGCTGTTTCATTGAATTTGCCTCTCTAATTGGTTCACGATTTGATTTTGACCGGTACGGTCTAGTACCGAGATCCAGTCCTCGGCAAGCAGATCTAATTGTTACCGCTGGCACCGTAACTATGAAGATGGCCCCGTCCCTTGTAAGACTTTACGAACAAATGCCTGATCCAAAATATGTAATTGCTATGGGAGCTTGCACTATTACAGGGGGCATGTTTAGCACGGATTCCTATAGCACCGTTCGAGGGGTAGACAAATTAATTCCCGTTGATATCTATTTGCCGGGTTGCCCCCCCAAGCCTGAAGCTATTATTGACGCAGTAATAAAACTCCGCAAAAAAATTGCTAGAGGGAGTTTCATAGATAAGACCCCCCGCCCCACCCGAACGAAGTACCTCGCGATAAGTCATCGGTTTCGTCTTGTACCTAGCATACATATAGGGAAATACAATCAAGAATTAATTAATTGTGACACGAAGCTCTTATCAAATACTCTCTCAAAAAAATTTCGAAAGCTTAAGAATAAGTCTGGCAAATAAACATTAGAAGGAAACGAATAACTAGAGCTCATTTGGTACATTGATAGGATAAAAAAGAGGTGTCGATCAATATGAGCGCTACCAGTATAAATAAGTTCAATATCGAGAAGAGGGGTCGGTTATCCGCTTGGTCAACGAAATATAGGTTTTTCCATCGACCTTTAGGTTTTGATTACAGAGGTGTCGAGACTTTGCAGGTCAAGGCGGAAGATTGGTTGTCTGTAGCTGTTGCCCCATATGCTTACGGTTTCAATTACCTGCGGTCTCAATGTGCTTACGACTCGGCGCCAGGAGGATCCCTAGTCAGTGTATATCACCTGACACAGGTGCGAGATCAGCCAGATCAATCTGAGGAAGTATGTACAAAAATCTTTGTTCCAAGGAAAGAACCTAGAATACCTTCGGTTTACTGGGTTTGGAAAAGCTCTGATCTTCAAGAACGTGAATCCTACGATATGTTGGGAATAATCTACGAGGGCCATCCGCATCTTAGGCGTATACTAATGCCTGAAAGTTGGGTGGGGTGGCCTCTACGTAAAGATTACGTCGTACCCAACTTCTACGAATTACAGGATGCTTTTTAATCCATATGACTTTTTTATATGAAGGTATTAGGATTTATATGTATGAAGGTATAGAAAAAAACGAATGGTCTCAGACAAAAACTGATTCTCCAACGTATCTTTGCTATTCAGTCTTTTTACCGAATCTGCTTGTGGTTACCAAGCAGCTACCCTACCGTAGTTCTCAAGTAGCCTACCCAATGGGAATATTCTCCGTTAACTTCTTCATGAAAGAGGTTGATCATGAAAGAGGTTGATTTTGCATAAATTTGGCTTACCTACTATATCTTTTAAGTGCCAAGAACCAGATTTGAACTGGTGACACGAGGATTTTCAGTCCTCTGCTCTACCGACTGAGCTATCTCGGCGAACTCATTTACGGGTAAGACTCACCTAAAAATCAGTAAGATCAGTTAGATTCATTTTTAACCTTCAGGTTTTTGAACTAATCAAACCGTGGATCTCGATTTCAGCGACCTGTTTAATATTCTTTCGAAATAAAGAAAGCCTAAAAAAAAAGGGGGGGGGGGGAGGGGACAATTGGGTGAGCCAGTCACGCGTGTTAAAAGCCTGACTGGCTCACCCAATTGGAAATTTTTTATGAGAATCCAAGGATATACTAAGTTGAAGTGTCTCCCAGATTTTGCTCCCGAACAAATTGTTTGTATCTAAACAACTTGAAACGGGTTAGCTAAAGCGTCTCGTTGGGGATAGAGGGAGTCGAACCCTCACGGTCTTGTGAAACCAACGGATTTTCGTTCTACCGCAACTTGCGCCGCTGCTTTCTACTCTTATCGAGGGCGTAGAAAGGGGCTCTACCTCCATTCACGAAGGTATCCTTTTTTGATACCGGCTCGTCTGCTAAACAATTCTCGTTGGAATAAAATAAAGTGGGATGCTGCAGCAGGTAAGATAATAAATAATATGTTCATTAGATAGAATAGACTCTAGGAGTCTAGTTAGTATTCTATTAATTAGATAGTTCAAGCATAAATTATCATAATTTTGTGGGTAAATGCTGGCCCTAAGTCTGAGCGGGGGTCCACGTCCAGGTCAAATAAAAAAAAAATTAGAAATTCAATTACTAGGTACTGGACTTACCCATCTTATCTGGTGCAGTTAAAAAAAAAACACACTTAAATATATTCAGTTCTTCGGAGAACTAGTAACTAACAAAATGTTCGTTGGAATGGCCCCCGTCGAGTCTCTGTACCTATCTCGTCTCACATCGATTTAAAATCATTTCAATTTATTCAAGTAATACCGGATTTGGCTCAGGATTGCCTGATAAATGATCCCAGGTTCCCCTGAATCTGGGGGCTGTCACTTGGTACGTCTCCATACCCAGGCTCAATCTGGTTGAGTCCGCTGCGTCTACCATTCCGCCACATCCCCACTATGTAGGCCCCAACAAAAAAAAAATAGATATAGAACTATATCTAAAGCTATAGCTGAAAATTATATATATGTGAAAACTTCTGGCGTGCGTATAACTATCCGCCTATTATTAGTTTAGGCGGACGCCGTTTTGCTAATTGTAAATAAAGTAATTTACAATTGTGTCTACACATCTCTTTTTTTTCCTTTCAAAAATTGAGTTCCTATTATAAGAGTATATACGAATAGACTACTTGAAGCAATATATTTACCAATCAATTCAATTTTTTTTGTCAAAGTTTTATATAAATGGATATGGTAGAACGCTGACTGGGGGGGATCGCTGGCAGTCCGTTGTTCCTTGTATACCCCCCCCCCCCCCCATCAAAAAAAAAGTCCCCCACTCTTTTCCTATTTGTATTCTAATCGTTAAAAACAAGTTGAATATTTATTAGTTCCTAATCGTATGTTATGATTATAACAGTTATCCACCCTGACTGGCTTTGATCTTTTTGCCAGCAATAATAAAATAAGTGCTACTTCCCTAGTCATTCCATAAGTTTTTACTTCGACATGATTATAAATTTTTTACAGAAGAGGAGTTTTTACGTCTCGCTATCGAGGGCCCCGTTTGAAAATAATACGTCGTCTAAAGAGTTTACCTGGGTTTATAGGTAGGGGTGAAACAACTAACCTGAAAGAAGTTCGAGTTACTACTGATCAATCAACTTCAAGAAAAATTTCTCAATTCTGTGTGCGTTTAGAGGCCAAACAAAGATTACGTTTTAATTATGGATTAACAGAACGCCAACTCTTGAGATACGTACGTATTGCTAGAAGAACTAGGGGTTCAACGGGTCAAGTACCACTGCAACTACTTGAGATGCGTTTAGATAATGTTCTTTTTCACTTAGGTATAGCTTCCACTATTCCCGCCGCTAGACAGTTAGTTAATCACAGACACATCTTAGTAAATAATTGTATTGTGGATATACCGAGCTATCGCTGTAAGCCAAAAGATTTTATTACTGTTCGAAATCGACCAACTTCTTGTAATGCTCTGGGGAATAAATCTCTCGCAGGGGACAAAACGCCGGACCACTTGACCGTCTCCCTATCGGAAGGCGACAGGCCGACAGGATTAGTTAATCGTGTTGCTAATCGAGAATCCATCAATTTGAATATAAATGAATTATTAGTTGTTGAGTATTACTCTCGCAAAGCTTAATTATCATCCATTAAGTTTTTGATTTAGTTGAATAATTTGAAGATCTCTGTAAAGGGAACTCATGCAAAAAAATTAGCATGCTGAGGTAAGCAGATTATTCTAGAAATAACAAAAACCTCTCAGTTTAGTTTGATACTTTCTCGAGCATAATATAAGTTCTAACCCCTCTTCCTAATTCAGAAATAAATATTGGTTAGACGATTTTGGTACCCAATGAGTTATCCAAATTACAGGTTCACGTCACTTCAACGAAATCTCTCATCAAACAGGGGCTTACCAATCCTTACCGCTTTTACTGAGATGGCCCTTTAGTTTTTACCTCTTCGAAGAATTGATTTGAAAGCTCAGCCCTATCTCGTATTTTTCAAATTTGCAAATTAACTAAATCTTGATAGAAGAAAACAGGAAGATTCCCTTAGGGAAGGGGGTAATCTGGTAAAGGAAAGGGAGGGATTTGAACCCTCGGTAGATAGAAATCTACTTAGCATTTCCGGTGCTACGCCTTAAACCACTCGGCCACCTTTCCTGAGGTTCATTAATCAACTCACCCAACACATTTTAGAGATTGGAATAATGAAATGACAAGTTACTTTCCCAACTAGTAATTGATAGAAATTTCGTCTTTGAAATGCAAATCGAGAAAAGATAATAAATCCAACGCGGCTTGTCGCTTTACAAACTTCCTTTTCTACATCAGATATTTATCACTTAAGCCTAGTTTTTTTTGTAACTTCAATAAATTTACCAGTAGTAGGTAAAGTGCATAAAAAAAGCAAGGAGTCAAAATCGATTACGCCTAGATCTCAAAAAAATGACAACTTTATTGACAAAACTTTCACAATTCTAGCAGACATTTCGTCGCAAACCCTACCTACCACTAAGAGAGAGAGGGAAGCTTCTACATACTACAGGGATGGTGCGATTCGATAAAGTAAAAAGTTTCCCAGTATTCAATAGAAGTTGAATAAATTGAAGTTTTAATAAACCCACATTTTTTTGAGGTGTCTTTTGGTTACCAAACAAACCCTTTGGTCGCGTATCCACGATTCATGCAACCTCTGCAACTAGGATTCCTATTTCCCACGGGTTTTCAGATCGAGAAAGCAAGAGGTTAAATCCATAATTTGATGTGTAATACATAGCAATTTCATGAGTAAGCACGGAGAGGGGACGGACACCACATGAAGGAATCGGCAATACAAAATCTTCGGCAATTCCTGATTTCGACAAATATTGCCTGTTTCCAGTAACTTTGAAGCCGCGGTAACGACCATAAGCGACTGGGGCAACAAAATACCATCCCGTTTGCAACTTGGATACCCTTAAAATCATCGGAGATTGCTAAAGTGAGTAACCCCTCAAAAAACAAAAAGAAATGTTGGGAACGAATAAATTGACAAAGGATTTCTTGCTAATGTTGTCGCACTAAGGGAATGACGCAGCTGTATCAAAAAAATCCTTTGTGAGAAGGATGGTTAGACACCAGTTTCGTGAAACACTAACCCCCGCTTAAATTCGTTTTGGGAGTAGATATACTTAGGTCATCTCGAATGTTACCTCCTTTTACGAATCCAGCGGGAGTAGCCGTATGAGTTGGGAACCTCATGTACGGTTTCGAAACGGGTCTTGTTCTCACAAGAAACCGTAACGCATGTCAGCCCAATCTGAAGGGGAATATGCAGAAGCTTTATGAAGCTACTACAAAGCCATGCGTTTAGAGGTTGATTCCTATGATCGAAGTTACATACTTCATAATATAGGTCTTATTCATACAAGTAATGGAAAACATGCGAGAGCTTTGGAATACTACTTCCAAGCACTAGAACGGAACTCTTCTCTACCACAAGCTTTTAATAATATGGCTGTGATCTGTCACCACGTGCGACTATCTGCGCTTTCGGATTTTCCGGTTCATCAAAAATCAACCTATGAAGAGGGCTTCCCTCAAGTATACTTTCAAACCGGAGTTGTCTTGAGCTGCGGGATTCGTCCTCTTTCAAATAAATCCGGATTTGAAGGAGAACGATAGCCTAATTGTCTCATGGATAACTCACTGAATTGAGTAATAAAGCACCGTAAAGATTTGTCATTGAAAATCCGGGTCGATACGATGAGATTGGTCTACTAGAAAAGTTCCACGACGGGTCTCTGTGGTAGAGGCGGTCGAGAGAGGAATAAGTGACGGACCACGGTGTAGTGTCAAATCCTAAAAGGATTTTTTTTCATCCAAAAAATCCACATTGAAGTGGGGTAGTTAGTGCCGAAAGAGGTTATTCCTTCTTCCCTCTTGTTCTTTGAGAGTACGGAAAAAATCTTATTCAAAATAGGTAAGATCATAAACCTGACTATTCTTAGTTCCTTCGAGGTTTGAAAGTGATCCCTATTTATTTTTTAAGGGACAACGATTCGGTAACAGGGTTGTGTGAGCCGTGTGAGGCGGGAAACCCCCGAGTTCGGTTCTAAAGGGGGGGGGTTAAATAATAATCACCCATTCTGATCGAGGAGAAGAGGCCATTTACCAGGGGAATTCAGAAATTTCAGAAGCTTGGTTTGATCAAGCTGCTGAGTATTGGAAACAGGCGATAGCACCTTCCCCCGGTAATTACATTGAAGCACAGAATCGGTTAAAAATTACGGGACGTTTTTCTTTGTTCAATTAGTCAGCGGAAAAAGCCGAACGGCATGGAATAAAAGAGTTAGAAGACACAGTTAATAAATGGAGGTTTTTGCTTTGCTTGCTCGACATCGGCTTTTGCCATCCACCCCTTATATTGAACAGGCAATCAACCCTATAAAGTCCGTTAGGCACTATTAAATCATGTAATAATACCATCAAAAGCCTACCCTGCATAACTTCTTCAAAGCAGCTGCTCAAGTTTCAAACTCAAGAGGTAAAGGAAATAGATTACTACATGCTGGTAAAAACTATACTTCTCAGAAGTTTTATATCTTCCGTTGGTAGGTCGTTATTATTTCCTGCCCGAATAGAGGAGAGTCCCGATGACTATTCGTTCGCCAGAACCAGAAGTCAAGATTATGGTGGAGAAGGATCCTGTAAAGACCTCGTTTGAGAGATGGGCCCAACCCGGGCATTTCTCAAAAAATCTGGCTAAAGGTCCAAGTACCACCACATGGATTTGGAACCTACATGCTGATGCTCACGATTTTGACAGCCATACCAATGATTTGGAGGATATATCCCGAAAAATATTTGGTGCTCATTTTGGTCAATTAGCCATTATTTTCATTTGGTTGAGCGGTATGTACTTTCACGGGGCCCGTTTTTCTAATTATGAAGCGTGGCTTAATGATCCTACTCATGTGAAACCTAGTGCTCAGGTTGTTTGGCCAATAGTGGGTCAAGAAATACTTAATGGGGATGTAGGCGGAGGGTTCCAGGGTATCCAGATAACATCTGGATTTTTCCAACTTTGGCGAGCTTCTGGAATAACTAATGAGTTACAGCTCTATTGCACAGCTGTGGGTGCCTTAATCTTCGCCGGACTAATGTTTTTTGCCGGTTGGTTTCACTACCACAAAGCCGCCCCAAAACTAGCTTGGTTCCAAAATGTTGAATCAATGCTAAATCATCATTTGGCGGGTCTATTGGGATTGGGATCTTTAGGGTGGGCAGGGCATCAGATACACGTTTCGTTGCCAATTAACCAACTATTAGATGCAGGGGTTGACTCTAAGGAATTGCCCCTTCCCCACGAATTCATACTTAATCGCGATATCCTAGCTCAGGCATATCCAAGTTTTGCGAAAGGGTTGACCCCTTTTTTTACTCTTGACTGGTCAGAATACTCAGATTTTTTGACTTTTCGCGGAGGATTGAATCCAGTGACGGGAGGTTTGTGGCTAACTGATACCGCGCATCACCATTTAGCTATCGCCGTTCTTTTCTTGGTAGCTGGTCACATGTACAGAACCAATTGGGGGATCGGCCATAGCACAAGGGAAATCCTAGAAGCTCATAAAGGCCCCTTTACTGGTGAAGGTCACAAAGGTCTCTACGAAATTCTAACGAGCTCGTGGCATGCTCAATTAGCAATTAATCTTGCCATGCTAGGTTCTTTAACAATTATCGTGTCCCACCATATGTATGCAATGCCCCCATATCCTTATTTGGCCACTGATTATGCCACACAACTTTCCTTGTTCACACATCATATGTGGATAGGGGGTTTCTTAGTGGTTGGCTCAGCTGCACATGCAGCTATCTTTATGGTAAGGGATTATGATCCAACTACTCAATACAACAATCTATTAGACCGTGTTATTCGGCATCGCGATGCAATAATTTCACACCTCAACTGGGTTTGCATTTTTTTAGGCTTCCATAGTTTCGGACTATATATTCATAATGATACTATGAGTGCCTTGGGGCGTCCCCAAGATATGTTTTCGGATACCGCCATTCAGCTACAACCAATATTTGCTCAGTGGGTGCAGAATACTCATGCCTTAGCTCCCGGATCAACCGCGCCTAATGCGGCAGCGGCTACTAGCTTAACCTGGGGTGGCAGTAACTTAGTCGCTGTAGGCGGCAAAATTGCCATAGCCCCAATTACGTTAGGGACTGCAGATTTTTTGATACACCACATCCATGCATTTACAATTCATGTTACTGTTTTAATACTATTAAAGGGTGTTTTATTTGCACGCAGCTCCCGGTTAATACCCGATAAAGCTAACCTTGGTTTTCGTTTTCCGTGCGACGGCCCCGGCAGAGGAGGCACCTGCCAAGTATCTGCTTGGGATCACGTCTTCCTAGGGTTATTCTGGATGTATAACTCAATTTCAGTGGTTATATTTCATTTCAGTTGGAAAATGCAATCCGACGTATGGGGCAGTATAAGTGAACAGGGGGTTATAAATCACATAACTGGGGGAAACTTTGCACAAAGTTCAACAACCGTTAATGGGTGGTTGCGCGATTTTTTATGGGCGCAGGCCTCCCAAGTCATCCAATCATACGGTTCTTCGTTATCTGCCTATGGTCTCCTATTTTTGGGAGCTCACTTCGTTTGGGCTTTCAGTCTAATGTTTTTATTTAGTGGTCGTGGGTACTGGCAAGAACTCATTGAATCAATTGTTTGGGCTCATAACAAATTGAAAGTTGCTCCCGTTACCCAACCTAGGGCTCTGAGTATTATACAGGGACGTGCCGTGGGAGTAACTCACTACCTTCTGGGTGGAATCGCCACAACATGGGCGTTCTTCCTGGCGAGAATCATTGCAGTGGGATAATGGCTAGGAGGATTTGAGAAACATTACGGCATCAAGATTTCCACAGTTCAGCCAGGGTCTATCCCAAGACCCAACTACTCGTCGGATCTGGTTTGGTATAGCTACTGCCCACGACTTTGAGAGTCATGACGATACGACCGAGGAACGTCTCTACCAAAAAATATTTGCATCTCATTCTGGTCAATTAGCTATCATTTTTATCTGGACCTCCGGGAATTTGTTCCATGTAGCTTGGCAGGGCAATTTTGAGGCATGGGTGCAAGACCCTTTACACGTGAGGCCAATTGCTCATGCTATTTGGGATCCTCATTTTGGCCAACCGGCTGTCGAAGCTTACACCCGAGGGGGAGCCGCAAGTCCGGTGAATATTGCCTATTCCGGCGTGTACCAATGGTGGTACACCATTGGTCTAAGCAATAACCAAGATCTATATGCTGGATCCATCTTTTTACTAGCTATTTCTGCTTTGTTATTATTTGCTAGCTGGTTCCATCTGCAACCTAAATGGAAACCAAGCATTTCTTGGTTCAAAAACGCCGAATCTAGACTCAATCACCATCTTTCAGGACTCTTCGGGGTAAGTTCTTTGGCCTGGACTGGGCATTTAGTACATGTAGCTATCCCTGAAGCTAGGGGCGGGCATGTTAGGTGGAATAATCTGTTGACTGCTACCCCGCATCCTCAAGGACTAGGCCCCTTCTTCTCGGGTCAGTGGGGTGTTTATGCACAAAATCCAGACTCTAGTAACCATTTGTTTGGTAGTACTCAAGGTGCGGGGACGGCTATTCTAACCTTCTTGGGCGGATTTCACCCGCAGACTCAGAGTTTGTGGCTAACTGATATTGCTCATCACCACTTAGCCATTGCGGTTGTGTTCATAATTGCCGGTCACACGTACAGAACCAACTTTGGTATTGGGCATAGTATGAGGGAGATTCTGGAAGCGCATACCCCTCCGGGAGGTAGATTGGGTCGTGGACACAAAGGACTTTATGATACGGTGAATAATTCTCTTCATTTTCAATTAGGACTTGCTTTAGCTGCTTTAGGGGTTATCACTTCCTTGGTTGCGCAACACATGTATTCCTTACCTGCTTATGCCTTTATGGCGCAGGACTATACAACTCAAGCTGCACTGTACACCCACCACCAATACATTGCCGGGTTTATAATGACAGGAGCCTTTGCGCATGGAGCTATATTCTTTATCAGAGATTATGATCCGGAACAAAATAAGGATAATGTCTTAGCAAGAATGTTGGAACACAAAGAAGCTATAATAGCTCACTTAAGCTGGGCTAGCTTATTCTTGGGGTTCCACACGTTAGGGCTTTATGTTCACAACGACGTAATGCTAGCCTTCGGAACTCCGGAAAAACAAATTCTCATTGAACCTGTATTTGCTCAATGGATTCAATCTGCTCATGGGAAAACTTTGTATGGTTTCGATGTGCTTTTATCCTCAACTGATAGTCCGGCAATTAATGCTGGGCGAGGCTTGTGGCTACCCGGTTGGCTGGACGCTGTCAACAACAGTAGCAACTCGCTCTTCCTAACAATTGGTCCCGGGGATTTCCTGGTTCACCATGCTATCGCTTTGGGCTTACATACAACTACACTGATTCTAGTGAAAGGCGCATTAGACGCGCGCGGCTCCAAGTTAATGCCGGATAAAAAAGAATTTGGTTACAGTTTTCCTTGCGATGGTCCCGGCCGAGGCGGTACCTGCGACATCTCTGCTTGGGACGCCTTCTATTTAGCCGTCTTCTGGATGCTGAACACCATTGGATGGGTCACTTTTTACTGGCATTGGAAACACATCACCTTGTGGCAAGGCAATGCTGCCCAATTCAACGAATCTTCTACATATTTAATGGGGTGGTTAAGGGATTATCTGTGGTTGAATTCCTCACAACTTATTAATGGCTATAACCCCTTTGGTATGAACAGTTTATCTGTATGGGCATGGATGTTCTTGTTTGGGCATCTTGTGTGGGCTACTGGATTTATGTCTTCAATTTCTTGGCGTGGTTACTGGCAAGAACTTATCGAAACCCTAGCCTGGGCCCACGAACGCACACCTTTAGCAAACGTAATACGTTGGAAGGATAAGCCAGTCGCCCTATCTATCGTTCAAGCAAGATTGGTGGGACTAGCCCACTTCTCCGTGGGTTACATATTTACCTACGCAGCTTTTCTAATAGCATCGACATCGGGAAAATTTGGCTAATTTGTTTTTCCGACGACAACTAATTTGTCGAATTCCGTGCTAAACTTAACCTCTCCACTAGCTCTTTCAAACTAGTCTTTACACCAAGTTCTACAATTATAGGTAGGGTTTTATTTCTTCTTCTCTAATTATTGGTAAAAAAAGAAAAAAAAAAATTGGTTGTAAGTTCATTCCATTTTAAAGTAGTAATCCAACCCCGCTTATTGATTCATCCATTATGGCAAAGAAAAGTCTTATTGAGAAAGAAAAAAAAAATAGAAAATTGGTAGAGAGATATAAAATCACCCGTCAATCTTTGAAAAAACGGATTAATAGTAGTTTGACAATTCAGGATAAGTTAACTATTTCTAGAAAGTTGCAATCTTTACCGCGTAGTAGTGCACCTATTCGTCTCCGTAATCGGTGCTCCCTAACCGGACGACCCAGATCAAACTACCGCGATTTCGGATTATCCAGACATGTACTTCGCGAAATGGCGCACACTTGTTTACTCCCCGGGGTATTGAAATCAAGTTGGTAGAAGAAGTTTTTTTCTACTTAATACCACAAATAATATCTACTTTTACAAATTAGATACAAATTAGAGGGTTTTTTATGCTCACATTCAATGTAATTATTCAGAAGATGTATAATAATTACGTTGAAGGCATTAACTAAGCGGGGTAGAGCAGCTTGGTAGCTCGCAAGGCTCATAACCTTGAGGTCACGGGTTCAAATCCTGTCTCCGCAACGTGAACCATCAACTGTTTACCACACGTTATTTGTTTGGTGTTGGTCTTAGTCATGAATTCAGACTAATTAATTCAATCCCACTTTTGATTTATCATTAATAAATCATATACAAATATGGGCCCCCATCAGCCCGGAGATCAAAGAAGCCCAAGCCGGATAAATCTATCTTTTATTAGAATTAGATTATTTGACGTTACAGGAAAAATTAGAAGTTATCTAATTATTGTTTTTTTTTTATTGCCATCTCTACCCCATCTTTTGATTTTTTTTTGTTCACTAAAACGGAAACCCATCTATCTATTATGTTAATATCTATCTCTAGATAGATGGTTTTTCGTTTGTACAGATATACACCTAACAGAAAGAAGAAAGACAGCTTTTTTGGCTTGCTTTCTCCATTAGATTTAGTCGCCCCTACCTATCAAATTCCAGTATTGATTGCGATTAGAAAAAAAGAAAGGGAGGAGGATATGCCCCTTTAACTCAGCGGTAGAGTGACGTCATGGTAAGGCGTAAGTCGTCGGTTCAAATCCGATAAAGGGCTAGCTAATGAGAAATCGCACGAAACCCGAAAATTAAGCTGTCTTGGTTTCACGCAAACGCCCGGGTCCACATTGTATCGATAAAGAAAAAAATTTAAATTTTGCTGATCTATATTTTTGTACTATTTTTACGCAATTTTCAGCTCAAGCCTTAGGTAGCTATACCCAACAACCCTCGATTTTCATATTTATAATATGAAAATAAAATTAGATGAATATAATTCTTATTATTTGGAACTTCTTTGTTACCCTTATATTGGAATTGAATAAAAATTCTCAATATCAATATATATAGTTAAATGTACTTCTACATTTATACATAGAAGTAGTAATTTTGATTTGAATGAAAAAGAAGTATTACATAACAGCCCACCATCCCCGTTACTTTTTATGTAGGTAGTTCCCCGCTACTAACAAAAATTATTGGAGTCTTCAACACTTTTATTTATAACATTCCTCAATACCTGAATACTAAATTGCTGTGGGAGTTTGGAACAATACAGAAATACTTCGTTCCATTTTTAAGTTTTTGATGCATCTCTAGCTCGGGGTTACACTGCAACTAGAACTAGCCATTATCCACTCTCGCTATTTTTAGAAAAAAAAAGCTTTCAATTGTTAATGCGGGTTGGTAAAATAAGTACCAAAATAATTACAAAGAAGGTATAAATACCACACGAAAAGCTATTTATTTATATGTTTTTATAGACATATTATATAGACATATAAATAGATAGGATAGGTAGCTTATCGTACCACCCTAGTTTTTTTCTTTATGGATTCGTAAAAATAGAAATTTGTTTCTGGCTAAGTCAGACTTATCAAGCGCCGTCGATGTGGTGGAGTGGTTAACAAAGTAAAATATCGGGAGAAAAGAAAGGTCTACCCACTTCTAGAAAGACGACATAAAACATAGGATCAACTCAGGATCGAGTAAGCAATAAAAAAGAAATGTTTAAAATTTAAAATTAGATGGCAAGAAGTAAGAGATTAAGGCAAAAAAACAGCTGGAAAAAAGAAAGAAAGGGATAAAGTAAAATGAAAGCAAAGCAAGGGGGTGGAAACCTCGAAAACCTGAGAGTTAAATAATTCTCGATCTTCTTTTCATGTAATAACTCCTGAGAGTAGGCTGCTTTGGCAGATTACTTCTTGATTTCCGAAAGGACCAGTATTTAGTTCTATGAGAAAAATAGGGGAACCCAAAAATGGTTTGAAAAAACGAGTGAGGGAATGATTATGACCATTGCCATCGGAAAATCTTCCAAGGAGTCAAAAGATCTATTTGATAGTATGGACGACTGGCTCAGAAGAGATCGATTCGTCTTCGTGGGTTGGTCTGGCTTACTACTGTTTCCCACAGCCTACCTTGCTTTGGGGGGTTGGTTCACAGGTACAACCTTTGTCACCTCATGGTACACCCATGGATTGGCTAGTTCTTATCTGGAGGGATGTAATTTCCTGACTGCCGCGGTCTCCACTCCCGCTAACAGTTTGGCCCACTCCTTGCTCCTATTGTGGGGTCCCGAAGCGCAAGGAGATCTCACCCGTTGGTGCCAATTAGGGGGTTTGTGGACGTTCGTTGCCCTTCACGGTTCTTTTGCTCTAATAGGCTTTATGTTACGCCAATTTGAACTTGCAAGATCTGTGCAATTACGACCTTACAATGCAATAGCTTTTTCCGCTCCAATTGCGGTTTTTGTTTCCGTATTCTTGATTTACCCTTTGGGACAATCTGGCTGGTTTTTTGCACCCAGTTTCGGGGTAGCCGCCATCTTCCGGTTCATCTTATTCTTTCAAGGTTTTCATAATTGGACCCTAAACCCATTTCATATGATGGGGGTCGCGGGCGTCCTTGGTGCCGCCCTCTTATGCGCTATCCATGGTGCTACAGTGGAAAATACTCTATTTGAAGATGGTGATGGCGCAAATACATTTCGCGCGTTCAATCCGACTCAATCTGAGGAAACCTACTCGATGGTAACCGCAAATCGGTTCTGGTCCCAAATCTTCGGTGTTGCTTTCTCCAACAAACGTTGGTTACACTTCTTCATGTTATTTGTGCCAGTGACGGGTTTATGGATGAGTGCTATTGGAGTAGTTGGTCTCGCCCTCAATCTACGTGCGTACGATTTTGTATCCCAAGAAATTCGCGCAGCAGAAGATCCCGAGTTCGAGACTTTTTACACAAAAAACATCTTACTAAACGAAGGTATCCGTGCCTGGATGGCGGCTCAGGATCAGCCCCACGAAAACCTTGTATTCCCCGAGGAGGTTTTACCCCGTGGAAACGCTCTTTAATGGAACCCTCTCATTGGGTGGTCGCGATCAGGAAACCACAGGTTTTGCTTGGTGGGCCGGCAATGCTCGACTAATTAATCTATCCGGTAAATTGCTTGGTGCCCATGTAGCTCATGCCGGTCTGATTGTCTTTTGGGCCGGAGCTATGAATTTGTTTGAGGTGGCTCATTTCGTATCAGAAAAGCCTATGTATGAGCAGGGACTAATTTTACTCCCCCATCTGGCTACGCTGGGTTGGGGGGTGGGTCCCGGGGGGGAGGTAACCGATACCTTTCCCTATTTCGTTTCCGGAGTACTTCATTTGATTTCCTCTGCAGTTTTAGGGTTCGGGGGTGTATATCATGCCTTGATCGGACCCGAAACTTTAGAGGAATCCTTTCCATTTTTTGGATACACTTGGAAAGATAAGAATAAGATGACTACAATTCTCGGTATTCATTTAATACTACTAAGCTTTGGGGCTTTTTTATTAGTTTTCAAAGCACTCTATTTCGGGGGATTGTATGACACATGGGCACCCGGAGGTGGAGACGTAAGGGAAATTACAAATCTTACCTTAAATCCTAGCGTTATCTTTGGCTATCTATTGAAATCCCCTTTTGGGGGAGAGGGGTGGATTGCAAGTGTGGATAATTTAGAAGACATAATTGGAGGACACGTGTGGCTGGGATCCATTTGCCTTTTCGGCGGGATTTGGCACATATTAACTAAGCCGTTTGCCTGGGCTCGTCGCGCTTTCGTATGGTCCGGAGAAGCCTACTCATCTTATAGCTTGGGAGCCCTTTCTATTTTTGGCTTCGCCGCCTGCTGTTTTGTCTGGTTCAATAACACAGCATATCCTAGTGAATTTTATGGTCCCACCGGTCCGGAAGCTTCTCAAGCCCAAGCTTTTACCTTTCTCGTCAGGGATCAACGTCTTGGTGCCAATATAGGTTCTGCTCAAGGACCCACTGGGTTGGGTAAATATCTGATGCGTTCCCCCACGGGAGAAATCATCTTCGGGGGCGAAACCATGCGCTTCTGGGACCTACGTGCCCCCTGGTTAGAGCCTTTAAGGGGTCCCAACGGTTTAGATCTCAGTAAGTTGAAGAAGGATATACAGCCGTGGCAGGAGCGTCGATCCGCGGAATATATGACTCACGCCCCCCTGGGATCTCTAAACTCCGTAGGTGGAGTAGCTACTGAGATCAACGCTGTCAACTACGTATCTCCCCGGAGTTGGTTATCAACTTCCCATTTTGTCCTAGGATTTTTCTTTTTCGTGGGTCACTTATGGCACGCGGGTAGAGCTCGGGCAGCCGCAGCCGGTTTTGAAAAAGGGATTGACCGCGATACTGAACCCGTTCTTTCTATGACACCTCTTAATTGAAACTCGAGAAATAATAAGTTTACATCTTCGAGTCAGTGACACCAAGTAAGCTTATCTATCTATCTATTAAAATGGATAGATAGATATCTATTATTTATAGATAATATCTATGGTGACAAGCAATATCAAGCTCTCTCTATCTATCATTTGATATAATAGAAACCATATATAGTTTTTATGAGACTAGCAAAAACGGATACGGTTGCCCCTTCCGTCCAATATTATTTGATAGAAATAGTGGGAGAGAGAGGGATTCGAACCCTCGATGGCATTTCAGTGCCACGCCAGTTTTCAAGACTGGAGCCTTAAACCACTCGGCCACCTCTCCCTACGGGGCGTTTATCTCATTTCACCCGATATTTGATTTAGAGGTGTCAATCCGGTTTTTTTTATACACTTCCGATGGTGTAGGGAGCGGGTAGGTCGCGAATACCCACTTCTCTAGACATTTTGTTTTGGCGGATAGAATCTTTCATCACCAAGATATATCTATTCCGTGAATAGATAAAATACAGAGTGGAAAAGAATTACGATTGCAAACATTTATCCCGAATGTAGGAACTCAAGCCAATTAATTTTTAATCTAAGTAGTACCTTCGGGGATTTAAGGTAACTTTTGGCCAAAAGTTGAATGTTTCATTGCCTCGCTAACAGAGTAGGTTGTGGCGGGGCGAGAGTTCCGCCGGATAAGGAGTGGATGGTACGAACAATTTACTTAGTTAAGTGGAAATAACCAAAATCATGACTATCGCGTTCCAATTGGCTTTATTTGTATTAGTTGCCATTTCATTCCTACTAGTTGTAGGTGTGCCTGTCGCGTTTGCCTCTCCTGGAGGCTGGTCTGACAACAAGAACATCGTCTTCTCAGGGGCTTCATTGTGGATTGGATTAGTCTCTTCGGTAGGTATACCCAACTCCTTTATTTCCTAGAAATTTGTTATACTTCGGCTCCTCCTCTCGTAATTCATCGTTACGGGTGGAGATGCCAAATATTGAATATAATATCCAAGCACATCATAAAGTCCAATTTTTTTTTTTTTTTTTTTTCAATTAAAAACTATTCCACTTTAGTTGTACAATCAGACAAAAGAAGATGCGGATATAGTTGAATGGTAAAATATCTCTTTGCCAAGGAGATGACGCGGGTTCGATTCCCGCTATCCGCCTGTCTCATAGAAAATCAGCGGGTTTCGCTTGTATATCGAAGCAGAATATGCAGAAAATAGATTCTTGAATAACTTACCTAAAAGAAGGATAGGTCCGCAACATTCAGAAAGAAGGATTTACCGAAATGGAGTAATCTTGTCAAAACTAGTTAACACTTTTGTTGTAAATAAAGATGTAGCATAATTTATATGCTACAGGGGGGGGGGGGTTCAGCTACTTGCTAACGCTTCAACCGTATAATATACTGATGTATTGATTATTACTAGTATCACTGGAGTCTAGCAATTGCTAGACAACATATTTGTTACATAATTTCCCGCTCCTTGTTTTACAATCCGAGCCAGATCTTCGTTTTGCTATCTGTTTATTTACAGTCTGTGAAAGGCGATATAGTCAAGCGGTAAGACGGAGGACTGCAAATCCTTAACTCCCCAGTTCGAATCTGGGTGTCGCCTAAAAAAAGATCTTTACTATCTGAACTTTTGCCAGACAAAGGATTGTTTGGTGCGCCAAAATCGGATACAGGTTGGGGTGCTCTATAGCCTGCTATAGCCTACCACGTTTCATGTGTCTCGATGCGTCACGCATAAACAATCCAAATTGAGTATATCATTAATTTATAACCCGGCATTACAAATTAGCGGAATACTGCAATGGATAAACATCAACCAATACCATTAAAAAAAAAAGAAATGCGAAAAAACAGCACTAAAAAGTTTTCCAAAAAACCAACAACCTTTCTATTTATCCTTGTAGTGTTTTGTTAAACAAGTGGCTGCTCTTCAGCCCCAATGCCTTTCAAGCTTTTTCAAGCTTCGTCTTGTATTCGGGTTTATAACTAACTAGTAATTAGTAAAAATTGAGAGAAATAGATAGGAATTACAATTACGGACTTAGTTACTATAGCTTGGGCTGCTCTGACGGCGATTTCTACATTTTCCCTTTCACTCGTAGTTTGGGGAAGGAGTGGATTGTGACAAACAGTTAACCAGTTTTTAACCAGGTCGATCCGGGAGATACGCGTAGTTGTGGTGAGACCACCGATTCGTGTTCTCCCCACCCCAGCTCTTGATTTGGAGTAGAAAAGCCCGATGCGGCTATTCTTTAGCCAACTCATTTATTTTGCCCTCGCTTGCAATCCAATCTTTGTTACCCGTTAATTCTAATGAGAATTACCCAAAGATTTTAAATAAACTGATGATTTTCACATGTTTCTTATTTTTCCGTTTTGACGTAGTTTGCTTCTTCTACGCAGAATACGCAATAGTTTGATAAATAGATCGTTAGCATAAATACACAAGAATTTTTAAATTGCCATCCTTGAACACTATTTACACGCAAACACGGGTATCTTTAAAAGGTCTCCTTATGAAGAATAAGAGGGCGAGATACAACTTATTAATAAGTAATTATTGTGGAAGGAAAATTGGAATACCTTGGAGAGTTTCAATTAACTTGAATTGACTTACTAATTTAAGTATCAGTTAAAGATAAACATAAGAAATTGGGTGAATTTGATAATTTAGTAAACTGACTTGTATTCTACCATCGAAAACGGCTTATCTCGGTTTTTAGTAGGTCATCCGATCGTTAACTCAAATTCTCATTCTTTATGTCTGATGTTATGATTAGAATTCTAACAAAAGAGAGGGGATGGTTATATATCTTAGATGTACAATTGATACAAAAATTATATATAGTTTAAATACGTTACCTTGTTTCACTTGGTTTGCTTAGTTAGATTAAGCCGTCTCTTTCCAAAGAGACTAAATCTGAGTACTCTAGCTCAATACCTAAGATTAATGGTAGAGCTGAGCTTCCTGAAATAATCTAATGAGAAGTAAAAATTGATAGATCAAAAAAATGATCTATCAATTTTGGGCAGATCTAGTCGAGAGTAATGAGTAATATCTAGTAGATATAGGAATATTGGTAGTAGAAGAGAGCATATATCCAATTGGAATAAAACGGATAAGATAAAGAAAAAGCCCTAAATTAAAAGTGATTTGCTACCAGCAACAACTAGATAACATGAAAACATCATTTGGTATAAAAATAAAAGTTTACCTATCGCCCCGTTTTCTGAAAAGCAAGTAGTGTCCTGCCCCCTGTATTCCCTTTTGCATCCACTCGAGTACTAGTTATTCTGAGCGGCCGTTTGAATGTAGAGAATAAGGAGAAAGGCTGTTGGGATTAGAATAAAAAGTGCGGTCGCTACAAATGCAAGGATATTTACTTCCGTATTGGCAGTTCAAATCATCAATTGGGAAATAGCTCGAGTAAGTTTCATTGTAGAAAACTCTCGGATTCTATTATGAACCATCTAGTTTCAATTAATCGGGTCGACCGAATCCTTGGCTAATCACAGATGGGAGGAAAAAAAAAATATCAAAGTAGAATCTTGAATATTGATTACATAGTATATCACAAAATAAACTTCCGAGAATATCTATTCTTCTCTTTTTTCCTTGCTTGGTGGAATCTTACTTTTTACACTTCTGTTTCAGATTAATTGATCGAGTACTATAATAAATCTAGTTAAAGGGATAGCTAATATTTATTAGAATTATATTAATAATTCTAATTTAGATAGATAACTTGTTTTCTCATTAATTCTTCGTTAATTTCTATAGATTGACTTTTTGTAGTGGTTACCCCTACTATAGTAGGTAACGGAGCCCCCATCGTTTAGAGGCCCAGGACACCTCCCTTTCACGGAGGCGACGGGGATTCGAATTCCCCTGGGGGTATTAGTGTTTTGAGAACCTTATTGCTCATGTTGATGAAATTTATTCCTATTTTTTTGCTTACCCCACTCTAAATATAAATGAGATTTGGCTCATTACTTTTTCAATATCGGTGACCCGATGCAAATTTAGGGGTCGATGCTCGAGTGGTTAATGGGGACGGACTGTAAATCCGCTGGCAACGCCTACGCTGGTTCGAATCCAGCTCGACCCAAGTAATATGAGGCTGTAGATTTCATTTTGAACTATTGAACTAGCGCATCTCGTCGGAGTTTGTCGGGATTGACGGGTCTCGAACCCGCAACTTCCGCCTTGACAGGGCGGTGCTCTAACCAATTGAACTACAATCCCACAAATTAACTTGTTTTAAGTCTATGTATCAATTGCTTAGGAGTCAATAAAAAACCCGCTGGTTTTTTATTGGAGGGGTGGGGGTTGCCCCCGCTTTGACAGATAGCCGTGAAAAGTTGGTAGATCTGTCTACCAAAAAGTAACTTTTTTTTTTTCATAGATTCAAACTAAGCTTGAAATAATTGGTAACACTAAAATCTCATCTATCGAAAGAATAAAATATGTATGTCTCCCTCTTATGCTTCTTCAAGGTTTCTTGTTAATTGAAATTCTCGATATCTCATAATTATCAAACTTACTTTACCGCTACGTATCTCTTACTTTTCCATTTTATCAACCGTTATTTTCTTTTCGGATACGTAAGTAATCTAATCTTTTTGAATCAAAAAAGATTAGACTTATTTGACTAAGAAGTACATAGATTTACAATCTATGATGGATGACACAGGTGTTTTATCTTTCACAGCTCATAAAAAATATTTAATTTTTGGTGCCTTTCTTCATATCAGATATATCAAAAATTGTCATGAGTTTTGTTATACAGCATAACTTTCTAATCTTCTCTAATTCTGCTTTTTTCGTCGTTATACAATATTATTTTGCATAATATGATTATATTTGGGGTTAAAAAAAAAAGAATATAATTTTGCTTAAAAGGTGTAAGCAAAGTCCAACACAGGACCTATGAAAAATTGAAAGTTCAAAAATATAATAAATAAATTTCTAATTGAAGATGGGTCCCGATGTATCACTTCATTGGGAGGGAGTGAAAATATGCCCGTACTACCAGAACTTGCACAAATTCAATTTCAAGGGTTTAATCGATTTGTTCACGAAAAGTTGCTTGAAGAGCTAAAAAATTTCCCAAGAATTAAAGATACAGATAAGGAAGTCGAATTTTGATCGATTAGTGAACGGTATCAATTGACACAGCCTTCGATCGAAGAGAAAGACGCTGCGTATCAATGTGTCACATATTCATCCGATCCATACGTACCAGTTTAATTGACTCGTGGCGAAAATGAGGTGGTACAAGAAGAAGACGTGCGGGTCGGGTCTATTCCTTGGATGAATTCCAAGGGTACGTTTATCATCAATGGGGTTGCTAGAGTGTTAGCTAGTCAAATCTTGAGAAGTCCCGGTATTTACTACAACCGAGAATCCGACCAAAATGGGATTTTCACATATACTAGCACTGTAATTTCGGATCGGGGAGGGAGATTCAAATCAGAAATGGATAAAAAAAATAAGATTTGGGTTCGAATTAGCAAGAAGAAAAAGATATCTATTTCAATCTTATTAATAGCTATGGGATTAAACAAAAGAGATATTCTACAAAACGTCCGTTACCCTAAGATTTTTTCAGATATGTTAGAAAGACAAGAAGGAGCTGTAGAATCGTCAGAGGATGCTATAGCAGAACTTTACAAACATCTGTACTCTGCTACAGACGCAGATATCTCATTTTCAGAATCTATATTCAGGGAGTTATAGAAGAGGTTTTTTCAGCATAGATTTGAGTTAGGTCGGATTGGTCGACGAAACCTAAACATGAAACTAACAAGTGATGTACCCGAAACGGAACATTTCTTGTTACCGCAAGATTTATTAGCAGCCGCCGATCACTTGATAGAAATCAGTTATGGAATAGGCAATCTTGATGACATAGATCATTTGAAAAATCGACGTGTTCGATCTGTAGCCGATTCGCCTCAAGAACAATTTAAATTGGCTTTAAACCGTTTGGAAAATTCGATCCGACAAAATATATCTAGGGCCGTTAGGCGTAAGCGCGTGATAATGCCTCGGGGATTAGTGACACCTGCACCAGTAATAGCAACGTTCAGAGAGTTTTCCGGATCACACCCCCTATCGCAATTTCTAGATCAAACCAACCCATTATCGGAAATGGTTCATAAACGAAGGTTAAGCTCTGTAGGTCCTGGTGGATTGACACGTCGAACAGCCAGTTTTCAGGCTAGAGATATTCATTTTAGTCACTATGGCCGTATCCGCCCCATCGAAACATCGGAAGGCATGAATGCTGGCCTTATCTCGTCACTAGCTATTCAAGCGGAAATGAGCCATTCCGGCTCTTTGCATAGCCCGTACCTTAAGGTATCAGAATCATCTGAAAAGGAGCAATTAATTGATTCATCTCCCAATGAAGATGATTACTACCGAATAGCAACTGAAAACTCATTAATATCTCAGTGGAGAACTGGAGTAAGAGAACTCATACTGGTTCGCTATCAACAAGAATTTATAAGCGTCCTTTGGGAACAAGTTGATTTCCGAAGCACTCATCCCTTACATTATTTTTCCATTGGAGCTTCTCTTATTCCATTTATTGAGCATAATGACGCGAATTGTGCCTTAACGGGTTCTACTATGCAACGTCAAGCAGTTCCACTTATTAATCCCGAAAGATGTTTTGTAGGGACTGGGTTAGAGAGTTAAGTAGCTTCAGATTCGGGAAATGTAGTTGTATCCGGACAAGAAGGATAAATCCGATATAGCGATGGTAATATAATTGAACTACTACCAACCGATGAAATAACAAACAATAATGGGGTTTCACATGTTGTAAAAAACAAGTTAAGAATATATGAACGTTCCAACAGCAATACCTGTATACACCAAAAATCTATGGTTTTGGCGGGAGAATTACCAAGACGCGGGGAAGTTCTTGCGGATGGGGCAGCAACCGTCAGGGGTGAATCGGCCTTAGGTAGAAATATTTTAGTGGCCTACATGCCGTGGGAAGGTTATAACTTCGAAGATGCGGTGCTGATTAGTGAACGCCCAATATACGAAGACATCTTTACATCTTTCCACATTGAGAGACACGAAGTTGAAGTTTGCATAACAAATCAGGGTCCCGAAAGGGTTACCAAGCAAATACCTCAATTGGATGGTCATACACTTCGACACCTAGACGATGACGGGCTCGTAGAATCGGGATCTCGGGTGGAAGCGGGAGATGCCTTGGTGGGTAAACCAACGCCCCAAGAAGGGGCAGATTCATCACGCGCCCCAGAGGGTAGATTATTACAAGCCATTTTTGGTATACAACTAGTTGATGCAAGAGAAAGCTGTCTAAAAGTTCCGATTGGTGGAAGAGGTCGAGTCACTGATGTGAGGTGGGTATACCCCGAAGACGATACTTCAGACGATTCGGAAGTTATCCATATTTACATACTGTAAAAGCGTAAGATACAAATAGGTGATAAGATAGCTGGTAGGCATGGGAATAAGGGTATTGTGTCGAAAATATTACCTAGACAGGATATGCCTCATTTGCAGGATGGTACACCAGTCGACATGATATTAAGTCCTTTAGGAGTACCTTCATGAATGAATGTCGGACAGATTTTCGAATGCTTACTTGGATTAGCCGGGGAGTTCTCAGAAACCCATTATCGTATAGTACCCTTTGATGAGAGATACGAACGGGAAGCCTCTAGAAAACTAGTATTTTCAGAACTTTGTAGAGCAAGTGTAAGTACTTGTAATCCGTGGCTATTTGAACCTGATAACCCTGGAAAAAGCCGATTGATCGATGGACGAACGGGTAATCCCTTCGTGCAACCCATTACCACTGGAAAAGCCTATATGATGAAACTAATTCATCAAGTTGATGATAAAATTCACGCACGATCCAGCGGACCTTATGCATTGGTTACGCAGCAACCTCTCAAGGGTAGATCGAGGCGGGGAGGGCAGCGGGTTGGAGAAATGGAAGTCTGGGCTTTAGAGGGTTTCGGTGTGTCCTACACGTCGCAAGAAATGCTTACAACTAAATCGGACCATATTCAGGCTCGCTACAAGGTACTTAGTGCAATTATGACCGGAAAACCGGTTCATAAACCAAATACCGTTCCAGAGTCTTTCCGATTGCTAGTTCGAGAGTTACGTTGCATGGGTTTAAGTCTGGAGCACAATTTCATAACTGAGGAAGCCTTGGAAAGGCAAAGTGAGAACATTTGATATCCAATTGAAATTTTTTTCATGAATAATCAATCAAACCCTTTTCTATTATGATTCATCGAGCTAATTATCAACAACTTCGGATTGGACTGGCTTCTCCCGAACAGATTCGTGGTTGGGCTGAGAGAGAATTACCTAATGGAGACGTTGTCGGGCAAGTCAATTAACCTTATACGTTGCATCATAAGACTCATAAACCAGAGAGAGATGGCTCATTTTGTGAAAGGATATTCGGACCCATAAAAAGCGGGGTTTGTGCATGTGGAAACTATCGATCTGTCGATAACGAAGAGGAATACTCCAATTTTTGCAAACATTGTGGAGTTGAGTTTACCGATTCTCGGGTTCGAAGATACCAAATGGGATACATTAAACTTGCATGTCCGGTAACCCACGTGTGGTTTTCAAAACGAATCCCTAGTTATATTGCAAATCCACTAGCTAAACCCCTTAAAGAATTAGAAAGCCCAGTATATTGCGATGCGTGACTCGATTGTATGTGTTGATCATTACAGATTAGCCATAAGCTGTCATCCCATACAAAATTGGGAAGCCTCTAACCGACATGTTCCTCGCGTCGATTTCGATTTAGGAATATGGTTTAACTCGGGATAAAAACTATCGCGTACAGAATGAGGAACCTCCCCTCCATGGTTAATTTCTAATGAATCCAGCAATTGGGCTTCGTAATAATTACCCCTAATTTCACCTCATAGGAGGGAAAATCTAAGTTTTTGAGTAACCATTTGGTTTTCCTTTTTTCTTTCCACCCTTTTGCAGCATCATGCAATAAGAAAAAAAATGGTCTATAAAAATAGAGGCGTCGCACCCAATTTTTTAGTCAACCCAACCAGTAGCCATCGAAGTGGAGTGGAAACCCAAAGAGGGAATTGATCGCATTCGGAACAAGGAAGATATCTCCAGCCTATGGTTAAATTGAAAAAGAGCTAATTATGACATAATAAAAAATGTCACTTAGCAGATCACTTAAATACGGAGGTAGGGGTTAAGACTACTCGATAAGAACAAGTTGAAATCCGAGTAATGAGCAACTACTGCATTTTTCGCGAAACAAAATAACCGCGCCTCAAAAATGCCAAATTGTATCAAATTTACGCTTAGTTTTTTGAGCCGGATGAGAGGAAACGCTCGTGTCCGATTCTAAGGGGGGGGAGGGTGGACACCACTCTACCTATCCCAATCTTTTTCTTGCTAGGCCCGTGGCCAAAAGGCCCAATCTATTAAGATTGCGAGGTTTGTTCAATTATGAAGACCGATCCTGGAAAAACACACTTCCCGTTTTTTTCTCCACTCGAAATTATGAAATGCTTCAGAGGAACGAAATTGCTACTGGGGGGGATGCCGTCAAAAAAGGATTAACCAGTTTGGATCTGCAAAATGTTATGGATCGTGCATATTTAGAGTGGCAGGCACCCGCAAAACAGAGGCCTGTTGGGAATGATTGGGAAGACCGAACGATTCGAAGGAGGAAAGATCTTTCAGTCAGACGCATGAAATTAGCCAGGGATTTCTTACGGACAAATCTAAAACCAGAATGGATGGTTTTAGACCTATCGCCGGTTCTTCCACCTGAATTGAGACCAATAGTTGAATTGTATGAAGGCGAGTTAGTTACTTCCGACCTTAATGAGCTTTACAGAAAGGTGATTCATCGAAATAATACTCTTTCTGAATTCTTATCAGGGAGTGAATTCACCCCAGAAGGGTTAATCGTTTGTCAGAGAAGACTTATTCAAGAAGCCGTAGATGCTCTTATTGATAACGGTATACGTGGGCAGCCAATGAGGGATATCAATAACAGGCCCTACAAGTCATTCTCAGAAGTTATTGAAGGCAAAGAAGGACGATTTCGGGAGAATTTGCTCGGAAAACGGGTTGACTACTCAGGTCGTTTCGTCATCGTCGTAGGCCCATCTCTTTCACTACATCAATGTGGATTACCTCGAGAAATGTCAATTGAACCTTTTCAGGTATTTGTAATTCGTAACTTGATCGGATGAAATTTTGCATCTAATCTACGAGCGGCTAAAAATATGATACGAAAAGAAGACCCCGTTATATGGGAAGTTCTTCGGGAGGTTATGCGGGGTCACCCTATACTACTGAATCGAGCACCAACTTTGCATAGACTAGGTATACAAGCATTTCAACCCATTTTAATAGAAGGGCGTGCTATTCGTTTGCATCCATTGGTCCGTGGGGGGTTTAACGCAGATTTCGATGGAGATCAGATGGCCGTTCACGTGCCCTTATCTCTCGAAGCCCAGATGGAAGCTCGTCTTTCAATGTTTTCGCACATAAATCTGTTATCCCCCGCTACGGGGGATTCTGTTTCTGTCCCGAGTCAAGATATGCTTCTCGGTCTCTATGTATTAACAATTGAGAATAAGCAAGGAATCTATGGAAACAGACATTCCGTTTTCGTGCAAGGAAGTGATGTCTGCTTTGCGGAAATACCCTGCTTCCTTAGTTACTATGACATACTCAGAGCTAAGGAATCACATCAAATTGATTTCTGTAGCTTTTTGTGGCTTCGATGGGAAATTGATTTGGAAATGATTAGTTCGAAATTCCGTGAATTACCTATTGAATCTCAATACGAATCCTTGGGAACCTCTCTTCACCTTTATGATAATTATCAGATTAGAAAATGTAGGAAAGGGTTTATTTCAAGTATATATGCACTTACAACTGCTGGTCGCGTTTTGTTTAACCAACAAATGAAGGAAGCGATGCTGGGTGTATCAAAAGCATCTTCGTGTTCTATTTTGTCTACGATGACACGCAAAAATGAAGAATGATAAATATTTTATGCAGAAATAGAGTTCTACATTTAATAAATAACTAATAAACCACTTAGATTGAAATTATTGATTAATAATTGTCACAAGATTAAAAACAAAAAATCTATAAGTTGAGGTTTTTCTAATGACGGATCAAACCGAATTACCGTTCTGCAATAAAGCAATCGATAGAGTTGCAATGAGGCGACTTATCGGCAAGTTAGTGGTTTGTTTCGGAATTGCATCTACAACAAATATTTCGGATCAAGTTAAAGTTTTGGGTTTTCAGCAAGCTACGGAAGCCTCTGTATCATTAGGTATCGACGACCTCCTAGCAGTACCATCCAGAGGATGGCTTGTACAAGACGCTGAGAAATAAGGTTATGTTTCGGAGCAGAATTATCGTTACGGAAGTCTGCATGCCATAGAGAAATTACGGCAATCAATCGAAGCCTGGTATGCTACAAGCGAATGTTCAAAACGAGAAATGAATTCAAATTTCAGGATGATCGATCCTTTAAATCCAGTCCACATGATGTCTTTTTCGGGAGCCCGGGGAAGTATATCCCAGGTTCATCAGTTGCTTGGCATGAGGGGATTGATGTCAGATCCCCGGGGACAAGTAATTGACCTACCTATCCGAAGAAACCTCCGCGAAGGCCTATCCCTGACGGAATATATAATATCCTGCTACGGCGCCCGCAAAGGGGTTGTTGATACCGCTGTTCGAACTTCTGACGCTGGATACTTAACGCGCAGACTCGTCGAAGTGGTACAACACGTTGCTGTACGTAAAAAGGATTGCGAAACTACCAAAAACGTTGCTTTACTGAATATCAACCCAGAGAAACGAGAATCTGTTAGAACAATATCATATCAAAAATTGGTTGGGCGTGTGCTGGCAGATAACGTTTACTGGGATGCAAGATGTATTGCTACTCGTAATCAAGATATTAGTGATGGATTGGCTGGTAACTCAGTAGCATCGGTGCAGCCTATATATGTGAGATCTCCTTTGACACGTAAAAGCATTTTCCGGATTTGTCAGCGGTGTTACGGTCGGAGTCTTGCTCACCACGATTTAGTGGAATTGGGAGAAGCTGTCGGCATCATAGCGGGTCAATCCGTTGGAGAACCGGGAACTCAATTAACATCAAGAACTTTTCATACAGGTGGGGTATTTACAGGCGATATCGCAGAATACCTAAGAATTCCGTTTAATGGACTTATTTATTTCGACGGTAAAGCGGTTCATCCCACACGTACGCGACACGGGCACCCTGCGTGGATGTGCCAAAATAAGTTATCCGTTTCTATCAAGAGTTGTGACGATATTTTCGATTTTGTAGTTCCAGCTCAAAGTCTACTTATGATTCGAAACGGTCAGTATGTCGAAGCACAGCAAATAATTGCGGAAGTACGAGCCAAAGAGTTTCCTCTTAAAGAACGTATTGAAAAAGCAATCTATTCAAATATAAAAGGAGAAATTCACTCGAGTAAGTTTGTATGGCATGTCCGAGATTGCACGGGGAGATCCATTCGTGTCGTACGCGAGGCGGGCCATATTCGGATTCTTTCTGGGGCTTATAGCGATTCCGACAAAAACGGCTTATTCCATAAAGATCGGGATAGGGTAACTATCAAGTCCAACTTTATGGAAAGAAAGTGTGATTATTTTAAAGGAATTGGTAGGAAGGATAATAATCCCGTCAACAGCAAGGGTTTTACAAAAGGTATCCGAGAATTTGGAAGCAATACTGTTTGTTTTTTAAATGGGTCGAAAACTCCAGCATCCAACTATATTATCTCCAATGTCAAAGTGGGTCGGTCCGAAAGACCGGAATTTGTATCTCTGTTGTTGGAAAGGCAGCAAAAAAAATTGAACAAATTGCGTTTTGCAAATATAGTTGTTCAATTAAATAGCAGTTTGGATGGAAGTGATATTCTTGGCATCAAGGAAAAGATTAAGTATCAAACTGCTATTTCGGGAATTATAAGATACGGTACCATAGAAGTTGAACCTATTGATAAAAGGAGATTCTTTTTTGGTGGCAAGGCGGAAGAACTGGATCTTGGCTCATGGTACAAAGTAGTAAGAGGAGGTAACTTCTTTCTAATTCCCGAGGAAGTTTATATCCTACCCAAAAATTTATCAACTATTTTAGTGACAAACAATACTATTGTAGAAGAAGGCACACGAATAACTAGCGCTATTAGCAGTAAAGTGGGTGGACTAATTCAAATTGAAAAAACGTTAGCAAATAGTGTTACAATAAGAGTGCTACCCGGATATATCTGCAATCCAGGGAAGACAACTAGTATACCCACCCAAGATGTTAATCTAATAGATTTGGGTAATATAATTCTTAATAGAATTGAAGCTAAGGGTTGGGTTTACTTACAATCGGTTACACTTTACGGGAAAAGGAAGACCTCTGTTCCGGTAAGACCCGTTGTTAAATACAACGTACCCATCTATTCTTTGGGGCAAGAAATATTCTGCGCCGATAAGCCGAAGACGCAGAAACACGCAAAAGCCCAAGCTCTTCTCTGTATCTCTCATAAAAATGGTGAGGAAATCAAAATGATGAATCACGCGCCTATTCAATTAATTCAAACTTTTTTAATGGCTGGACGGCAGGGGAACTTCCGAAAGATCCCTCTTAGAGAAAAGAGACATCTATTCCTCATCAGTGTCGGAATCAATAAAACCCTCAATACTTTTATTCAGGTTAATTCTGCGGTGTTTACTCCCGAACAAAAACTCGGGATCAATAAGGTTTCGCAAGATTTGGTGTCTGTCGACGAGTCATCTCTCGCTCAAGTCGATCTATCTAATGATGGTGATTATTTAGTTCCCAAATACCAGAGTATTACTGTTCATTTGGTGCCAGAGCATGGTGCCTCTTTCCTAGCTCTGGCACCGTTTAACCTCTACCGAAAAGCTACCCTTAATAATTCAAAAAAAAATAAACATGAGGAAGTAGTTGGAAAACATCCCCCTCGGTCAGAATCAGATATAGGCGTCCCGGACGGGAGTCCAAAAAAATTATCACTCAGTCCCAAATATGAGTTGCAAGAGTCCTTAAATATTAAGTCGGTTAAATCTAGAAGATCGAGATTTCCCACCAGTTGTTCATTAGATTTTGAAGAGGTAGGTCTATCGGGTACTCCATACGCAATTTGCTACTTTTTGGCTACCCTGCATTTAGGACTGAGTAGCAAGGCGCCTCTCTTCAGAAATTACTTTATTAATTACCTGAAAAATACAACAGAACATCGACACTGGTATTTAATTGATGAAACCAAATTAACAATGAGGTGTTCTATGAAGCCTTTTTTAACTACAATTTTAGTTAAAAAGATAATTCATTTGACACCAAAATTTTTTAATTGGAGAAATCTGCTAATTGATCTAGGACTATTAATTAGCGAAAGTCGATATTTTTGTAAAAATAATGTTTTTGCCCAGTCTGGTCAGATCGTAACAATTCATCAGAATTACTTACTAGTCAGAACTGGCAAGACCCTGCTAGCAACCCGTGGGGCAACTCCTCATAAGATATCTGGAGACACCGTTGAGGAGGGAGATACCTTACTAACATTACCATATGATAGATTGAAATCTGGAGATATCACTCAGGGGCTTCCGAAGGTTGAGCAGTTGCCGGAGTCCCGCCCTACCGCTTCTATTCCAGCAAGAATTGAAGATCTTTTTGGGAAATGGAATCGGGGTATTACAAGGTTAATTGGGAACCCATGGAGCCACTTTTTAAGTGCTGAAACAAGTATGGAACGCTGCCAACTACTTCTAACCAATGAGATTCGGAAAGTTTACGAATCTCAGGGAGTACAAATATCTGACAGACATCTAGAAATTATTATTTGGCAATTGACATCAAGGGTCGTAGCGTCGGAAGACGGAATAGCCAACGTCTTCTTTCCCGGGGAGCTCGTTGAGTTGTCACAGGCGGAACGAATGAATCGTGTATTAGAGAGACCAGTTTTCTATGAACCTATCATATTAGGAATGACAAAGGCGTCCCTTAATACAACGAGTTTTTTATCAGAGGCGAGTTTTCAAGAAACCACGCGAGTATTGGCCAAAGCTGCTCTCCGCGGTCGAATTGATCGGCTAAAAGGATTGAAAGAAAACGTTATTCTTGGTGACATCGTCCCTGTCGGGACAAGTAGTCCAGAAATCGTTTACCAACTAGAACTGAATAAACAAAAAGATTTTCATTTCGCAATGAGTGGGAATAAAAATAACCTCAATTGGCGGGCAAAGTATGCTCTATGCGATTATTGCGATAAACAAAACATCCACCCAAAAATAATTATTAATGAGGGATTGAGTCGACAACTCCTTCATATTAATCCCGGTCTAAAAAAGGGGTTACGCAATACCAAGTGAAGCTTTTGAGCCCCTCAATCCGCAGAATTAATTGATTATCAGATTGTAATGATTTATCAAATTTAGTTAGAATAAGACGTATTTACAGCTTTTTTACCTGAGGGGAAGATGCAACAAAAAAATTGGAATATTGAGTTGGAAGGAATGATGGCGGCGGGAATCCACTTCGGTCACCAAACTCAAAAATGGAATCCTAGGATGTCACCTTATATATTTACGAAACAAAAAGGTGTTCATATTCTCGACCTAACCCAGACGGCTCGTCTTTTAGCCGAAGCCTGCAATTTCGTTTTTGATGCAGCAGCGGAGGGAAAGGAATTCCCAACGGTTGGTACGAAACATCAAGTAACTGATTTAATAGCGTCAGCCGCAATCAGATCTCAATGTCATTATGTTAATAAAAGATGGTTAGGCGGTACGTTAACGAATTGGTTTACTACCGAAACACGTCTTCGTAGGTTTCAATACTTGCAAAATGAAGAAGATACAGGAGGGTTCGACTGACTTCCGAAGCAAGAGGCTGTGATTTTGAGAGGATAACTATCTAAGTTAAAGAAGTGTCTAGGCGGAATTCAATATATGTCAAATTTACCCGATATTGCGATAATTACTGATCAACACGAATAATCTATCGCCCCTAAGGAATGTATTATTTTAGGTATTCCCACAATTTGTATTGTGGATACAGATTGCGATCCGGATCTCGTGGATATCCCAATCCCCGGCAATGATGACGCGCGACCTTCAATCCGATGGATATTGGACAAATCAATATTAGCTATTTGTCAAGGTCGTTCAAATTCAAAGTTTTCCGAGGTGAATTAACCGGTGGGGGGCTAAGATCTGCTTTGACAATTTGGACTCAAATAGATTTTTGCCGTAATTGTGGATATCATCTGATTTCATCAGAGACTAACCTGCTTCCGTTATTTCAAGTAAAACTAATTTTCAGTGATCATCTTAAATCTTTTAAATAATTTTTTCTATTTAAAAAAAAAAAAAAAATAGGAGGGGATATTATGGACATTGAGCAACTTCAAATTTATGAGATTAATGATCTGTATCAAGTATCAAATGTAGAAGTAGGCTAACACTATTATTGGCAAATAGGTAATTTCCAAGTTCATGCGCAGGTTCTTGTAACTTCCTGGATCGTAATATCTTTGTTGCCAGCTCTACCCATTGCAGCTACCAAGAATTTGCAAGCCATACCGACTGGCAGCCAGAATTTGATTGAGTATATTCTTGAATTTATTAGGGATTTAACTAGGACCCAGGTGGGAGAAGAGGGATACCGTCCCCGGGTTCCATTTGTTGGAACGATGTTCTCATTCATTTTTGTTTCCAATCGGTCTGGTGCTTTGTTTCCTTGGCGACTTGTTCAGCTACCACATGGGGAGTTAGCTGCACCTACCAACGACATCAACACTACTGTTGCGTTAGCCTTGCTTACATCGGTAGCATATTCTTACGCGGGTTTGCACAAGAAAGGTTTCAGTTATTTTGGCAAGTATATCCAGCCAACGCCGGTACTACTACCTATCAACATTTTGGAAGATTTTACCAAACCTCTATCACTTAGTTTTCGACTGTTTGGTAATATTTTGGCTGACGAGTTGGTAGTAGCTGTCCCCGTTTCTTTAGTACCTTTAATTGTTCCTGTACCCATGACGCCTTTAGGACTATTCACAAGTGCCATACAGGCTTTAATCTTCGCCACTTTGGCTGCAGCTTATATCGGAGAATCCATGGAAGGTCATCACTAATTTAGTTGGGTTGAGTCATCCCAAAGGGTTGACATGTACGAATCACGGAAGATTTTTCGTGATAACCATTAAGTCGGTTTCTGTAGTGAAAAAGATTTGTTTTCGTGTTATCATGCTATAACAATAACAGTACGAGATCTGCGTTGTCTCCCCTCTCCTTCACTTCGAATATCAATAAGAGTTAGGGGTGGTGGTGGTGGTCGGGAACTGAAATCTCACAAGCCCCCCCCCCCATTTTAATTTGAACCATTTAAAGTTTTGTAATATTTTGAATGAACTGAGAGTAGTGATTTTAACAAACTACTACAGAATAATACGCAAAATATTTGAAAAGCAATCTTTTTTTTTTTTTTTTTTTATTTTCGCGTTTTCCGTTTGAACCGGGTTTGATTTCAGGTTACACTTACGTCACAGTATATCAAGCGAGGTTATTAAATATTACCTGGATCAAATCAGAATAAATCTGATTTGGCAGATAAGAATTAGTATTGAAAGATACTCGAAATTTATAATCAAATCTTTCCCTTTTCGATCCAATTTTAGTAAATTGGGCAGGAAGTAGTAACGATCGGCATATTACTAGGTGTCTTTGTCTTGTATTTCATTATTCTTCAGAATTCAATAGTCAGTTTGTGGTATTATCAATACCACACCACTTGGTTTGATAGGTTTGATCAGATTTATGTAGAGTTAACTTCTCAATTAGTGTCTACTAGAAAGTCTTCGTTGTGCCGAATCTAGTTAGTATAGTATCCAACGAAACAAAAATGATTGACATAAATGAATTAAGAGGAGACTAATACGAACCCATTGATTTCTGCTGCTTCTGTTATCGCTGCTGGGTTAGCTGTAGGCCTCGCTTCAATTGGTCCAGGTGTCGGCCAGGGGACTGCCGCGGGTCAAGCAGTCGAGGGTATTGCGAGACAGCCAGAAGCAGAAGGAAAGATACGCGGTACTTTACTTTTGAGTCTAGCTTTTATGGAAGCTTTGACGATTTACGGTTCAGTTGTAGCTTTAGCTTCGTTATTTGCGAATCCGTTTGTTTAACCTATTTGTAATAGGGAGTAGCTCGGCTCATCCCCCTTCTTTCCTTTCCCGAACTGTTCTGAAATTGGGGGTGAACCCCTGGGGGGGGGCAGTAACTTCCTACTAGGTAATAGGCCCCCCCCCCCCCCAACCGGGGGGGGCCTACCGCATTTATTTGGAATTCCCTCTTTATATACCAGCTAAACTGATAAATTTTTGGCAAATTGGGTAAACTACCATTCCAATATTAATAGTACAAAGAATACTGCCTTTAGAACGATTTCCTTTCAAATTTCCCGAAATTTGAGATTTCTCACCTCTCGTGACGCCGGACCAGAAGTTGTTCAAATTTTACAAAACCTTCTAGGAGGGAAAGGATTACGAGAAGTGTAAGTGAGATCGCTGCTCCCTCGAGTGATTGGATTCTTGCTACGAGTATTGGCTTAAATACCAATATTTTGGAAGTAAACTTAATCAACTTAATTTTAGTAATAGGTATATTGTTTTACTACGGAAAGGGGGTGTGTGCGAGTCGTATACCCGAGTGGGATAACTGTTTGTCCCTTCAGTTGCACTTGAAGGTGCAAAATCCCGACGAATTCCCTGTGATTAGATATTATGCAAGAACCGGAGCATTCCGTGTAATCGATGAAACTTCAAATTCCATTGACCAATTCTCGGGGCTGTCGTCAACATGGTTAAAGCTAAATTGCTTAAAGTCTTAGCAAAATAAGGGTTTTTCTTCCCCCGTCGCGTAAACCAAATCGCGAATGACCACGCAGTATTCGGTATATGACGCCCATATCAAGAATACTTTGACTTGTGCCACCTTTCAGAATACCTATATGTTTTAGGTATTTATATAGATATTAAATATCGAAGTCAATTTAGTTCTTCAATTTGCTGAATGGACAACCCATACAAGATGAATACTACTCGGAAAAAGCGACTCTCAACTAATTGCTAATTATTTAAGAGAGTCCTCAAAAGCTTTCCCCCCCTAATTTTTTCATCCAAGTTTATTTGAAATGAATCTTATTAGTTAATGTGGAAAAAAGGGGGTGAGCCCACGTGTGAAGAGATTAAATTGGCGAATTCCACCAATTTAATCTATTGGTACAAACGGGCAGTAAAGCCGAATGGGTCGAAAAATCCATGTTCGGTTTGGGAAGAGATTACCGGTTTCAGAAAATCGGAGACCTGTAATCCACTTTCATTAATTAATTTATTAGATAATCGTAGAAGAACAATTTTGAATACAATTCAGGATGCGGAAGAGCGTAACGAAGAAGCTACTAAGAAACTTCAGAGGGCTCGTATTCGCCTGCAGCAAGCAAAAGTTAAAGCGGACGACATCCGAATCAACGGGCTTACGCAGATGGATAGGGAACAGCGAGATCTCGTGGATGCAGCCGACAAAGACCTGAAGGGCCTGGAGGATAGTAAAAACTATGCGATTCGTTTTGAGAAACAACGTGCTATTGAGCAGGTTCGGCGACAGGTTTCTCGACTAGCGTCTGAGAGGGCTCTAGAAACTCTAAATAATCGTCTGGATAATCAATTACATTTACGAATGATTGATTACAACATCGGCCTGTTCAGAGCCATAAAAAGAAAAATTGATTAGTTTCAATTTAATTAACATCTCATTATAAAACGGGTTTTATTCTTACCTCTTCTTTCCAGCAATATTTTTTTTTTCTCGTAAAAATGGTAATAAACATTCGACCCGACGAAATTAGTAACATTATTCGCAAGCAAATTGAAGGGTATATCCCAGAAGTGAAAGTTGTTAACATAGGTACCGTACTTTAAGTCGGAGATGGGATTGCCCGTATTCATGGACTCAACAAAGTAATGGCTGGCGAATCGGTGGAATCTGAGGATGGTACAGTAGGAATCGCCCTCAATCTGGAATCAGATAATGTTGGGGCCGTACTGACGGGTGACGGTTTGACCATACAAGAGGGTAGTTCTGTAAAAGCGACAGGAAAGATTGCTCAAGTACCAGTCAGTGACTCGTTTTTGGGTCGTGTTGTAAATGCTTTGGCGCAACCTATCGACGGGAAAGGTCAAATACCAGCATCTGAGTTTAGGTTGATTGAATCACCCGCTCCTGGTATTATTTCGAGACGCTCGGTATACGAACCTTTACAAACTGGCCTTATTGCTATTGATTCCATGATTCCTATAGGTCGTGGTCAACGAGAACTAATTATTGGCGACAGGCAGACTGGTAAAACAGCAGTAGCTACAGATACAATTTTGAATCAGAAAGGTCAGAGTGTTATATGTGTCTACGTAGCCATCGGTCAGAAGGCTTCTTCTGTGGCTCAGGTAGTGGATACTTTTCAAGACCGCGGTGCTATGGAATATACAATTGTGGTGTCAGAGACTGCTAACTCTCCGGCCACTCTGCAATATCTTGCTCCCTACACGGGAGCAGCTTTAGCTGAATACTTCATGTATTGCAAGCAGCATACCCCGATTATTCATGATGACCTCTCTAAACAAGCCCAAGCTTATCGACAGATGTCCCTGCTACTAAGGAGACCGCCTGGACGAGAAGCATATCCAGGAGATGTCTTCTATCTACACTCTCGCCTCTTAGAGAGAGCAGCTAAGTTAAGTCTTCAATTGGGAGAAGGCAGCATGACAGCTTTACCTATCGTTGAGACGCAAGCTGGTGATGTCTCAGCTTACATTCCCACAAATGTTATTTCCATTACCGATGGCTAAATCTTTTTATCAGCAGATTTATTTAACGCCGGGATTCGACCAGCTATAAATGTGGGGATTTCGGTATCTAGAGTGGGCTCCGCGGCTCAAACAAAAGCTATGAAACAAGTGGCTGGCAAATTAAAATTGGAATTAGCACAATTCGCGGAATTGGAGGCTTTCGCCCAATTTGCCTCTGATCTGGATAAGACTACCCAGAATCAATTAGCTAGGGGTCAGCGATTGCGTGAGCTGCTTAAGCAGTCTCAATCAGCCCCATTATCGGTAGAGGAACAGGTGGCTACCATTTACACCGGGGTCAACGGATATCTAGATGTATCAGAAGTTGAACAAGTCAAACGATTCTTGATTCAACTACGTGAATATGTAATAACCAATAAACCTCAATTTGGTGAGATTACTCGTTCTACAAAAGTGTCTACAGAACAAGCGGAAACGCTGTTAAAGGAAGCAATTGAAGATTCAACAGAAATTTTCTTATTGCAGGGTAAGTAAGTTATAAGTAGTCAGATGAGGCCCGGGAGTTCTTCCCCGGGCCTCATCTGACTACTTTGACATATCCCTTCTTCACGCTTACAAAATTCCCTCAAATACGGAACTACGCCCAATAGGATTTGAACCTATACCTAAGGTTTAGAAGACCTATGTCCTTTCCATTAGACGATGGACGTCTGCTCCCTCCTATTATTAATTATTAGGAGGGAGGGACTTATAATATGTAGAAGGATTGGCTATCATCCCAAATCGTGAACAAATGAGAGCTTTAGTTTGTTCACGATGCAATCTCCAAATGATTTTGGGTTTCACTTTACTAGGGCTCCAATACCCTCATCATTAGCGGGTAGCGGGAATCGAACCCGCATCGGTAGCTTGGAAGGCTAAAGGTTATAGTCGACGACAGTAAATTACTATGACGTTGCTAATCCAGAACCGAACATGGTAGTTTCCAACCATTCGGCTCCTTTATGAAAGGGAAAAATGGATTATCTTAATTTGGTATATCAAATTAGTGAGCTAAAACAATAATAGCTAAATCCAGTGGATTTTTTGTCTCTCTCAGTCCAATTTAACAAAACATATAATAAATCTTGTTTTTTGTAGATCGAGGCTTTTCCCATATTGAGCTGAGAACTTTAGGGGGTTTCCATTATCCTATCCGATCCGCCGACTTCTTGAGTAGGGGTAAACTGCCCAGAAATAAGTGGTACCCATAAAATCTATTTCAGTCTTGCTGATTACGTTTTGATCGTGTAGCATAGATATACTTCCTAGATGATCCTTTAAAAAAAAAAAAGATTAATTTTACCAATTGATTCTCTTTTATCCACTTCGTTCTTTATTTTTATTCTCAAAAATCCTTAGGGAAATATTTTTCACCGAGTTTAGTAAGCAAAAATCATTGCTTAACAAAGAGACGGGCGGTAATCCTAATAAACCAGGACTACTCTATTCAGAACTCTCAAGCTTAGACTTTTTATCCAAGGTTCAGTGACGATGAAACAAATATTTTAGATGTCTACCCATAGATTTTTCTTTATGGAATCATTCCAAGTTTTTTTGTATTTTGCAAAAGTCCCGCTTTGTCACTAACCGGTACGGCTTACGGGGTACAGGAGTAACGGGAATGGCGCATTTTTTCTCTATACCAAAAAATGGTGAAGAAAATCGATGTACTTCTGTAAAAATAAAGCTTTTTGATTTAGCTTAGATCCGGTTTGAAAGATCCTTCAACTATTGAAATCAATATAAAACGAATCACACTTTTACCACTAAACTATACCCGCAATGATACAATTGTATTATACAAGCTTTTTATTCTTATGCGGCAGTAGGGTAATATATAGAATTCTATTCTAGAATTCTATATATTACCCTTTTATTTTGTATCTTTTGTAATGGTAATACGTTTTATGTCATAGATTACCCCTTCGAGCTGCCAGTAGTGCAATTACTAGGGGTCCCGATGCAACCACCAATCCCAGAATAGAAAGTTGCACAATTATTTCTAGATTCATCCTTCCTCCTTATATTGTTTTTTGTAAACTTATCTTGATATCAATTAATTTTTCTTTTTTTTTTTTTTTCATTTATACAAAAGAAAAAGAATAGGAGGAGATTGTAAAGGGCGATGCCTTCAAATGAATGAAGTGAATTCTTTTAGCTACGCCCCCACAACAAACCGCTTAATTGTAAGATTAAGCATTTCAGTAAATTGATAATTAATTTGAATTAGTTTGCAAAATCAAGTTTTCCAATTTTGTTTAGGTTGAGAAGTATCAAATTCATTCCAGGGAATAGATCTAGTTTCTACCCAATAGACTTGATTATGAATCTACTTATCCCATGTCATATAAGAGATATAAGAGGCGTACCGTCAGAAAGGATAGGTATAGACTTACAATCTAACTTTGTGTTAAAGTTGGGTAAAATACATACCCAGTTCTTTGGAGAGATGGCTGAGAGGTCTAAGGCGGCGGATTGCTAATCCGTTGTGCAAATCATATGTACCGAGGGTTCGAATCCCTCTCTCTCCCTCCTTTCTTAGAAAATTTAAATTAACAGTTGGATTGATGATGTTAGTTTAAAAACAAGTTCTCTTAACGGGATAAGTGGAGCGCACACTTTCTTTTTTATCTAATCTTTACGCCCAGGGTTCCGCCCGGGATCATTCGACAAGAATCCAAAGACGAAGAGAGAGACAAAAAAAATCACTACTGCATAAACAAAAAGTTTGAGGGTAAGCATTAGAACATCTCCATGTTTTTCAGAACTAGGGATATAATAAGATAAAACAACTTTAGTTTTTTATCAAACATCTATATCTATCTTTTATATTTGTTTAAACATACAAAGACCACCCTCCCTTTTCACTCCCTACGACTGAGATAAGCGGAAACCGGCCTTTACTATATCTTTCCTGCTACAAAATATCACCAAATGTATTATTTATTTTCTTAAATATCCAATTTTTTATTTACTAATTAAATATGAATACGTAAAAGTGTAAAAGTAAAAATTGCATAAATATAGAATAGCTCAATTAAAAGATTGATATTTATTAATCTTACTCTAATATTAAATATCTAATAGCTCACTTTACACTTTGATAACCCGCAGAAATCAAAGGGCATCTCTCAAAAAAAAAGAGATAAAACAGGTTGTTGCTATTATCCATAATCACGGATTTTAGAGGCAGCTGCAACTTATCAAAATTAAATTTTTGTTTGAATTGCAGCTACCTCTCAGCTCTCAACTTTTTAACCCCGATTGTAGCTCCTTGGCAACTTGTTATCGTGGCCCCGTAAGGGAATGAACGGGGCTTTCCGGAATTGAGCAATTCCCTAGTGTTTATTATTTGTAATTATCGAAAGCTAACTGCAGCTTGCCAAACGAAGGCTAAGAGGAGAAAGAACACTGGTATTACCGGCATTACATCTACAATTGGATCAAAGATTGCATAAGCTTCGGGTAATTTACCAAAAGAGGCGTCGTTGAGGTGAATAGAATTTTCTAGATAGATGTCATGCAAAACAATCATCTGTATTCTCCCAGTAATGTAACAAGTAATTTCTATCCGACAAGGTTACATATCACCCTTTAATTGGTTGACCCGTCAGATAGATATATATATATTATTATATGTTCTACCGTCCAAATAATTTGGCTTTACCAAGTAAAACTATTACCGGATCGAGATGATATCTGAGTTGGCTTCTCTTGAAGTATTTTTTTTTTTATTTTTAAAAGGAGTTTTTATAAGTACTAATAGTTCAAAACTACCCTAATTATTTCTTTTCTTTTGCCGTTTCTGTCTCTTCGGATGAGCTGGTAGGTTAGAAAGTCGGTTGACAGAAAACCCGAAGTGTGAGATAGTCATCATACCAATTATTTGTGGGGCGTGGCCAAGCGGTAAGGCAGCGGGTTTTGGTCCCGTCACTCGGAGGTTCGAATCCTTCCGTCCCAGATTGTTTAATCTTCATAAAGATTATAGTGAATTCCCATATACTAGGGAATAAAGGTATTCCAAATCTTAGTGAATTAGAGCTTCAATTATGTATTTATCCTTTTCCATATATGTTCAATGCAAAAATTTCCCCCCGGTGGATCTTCCAGTTTATATTATGATGATAAGCTGCATATAGCAATAGATCCCTTTGTGATGCAAAATAATAAAATGATAATAAAATCAAATTATGAAATTAGCTTATTGGATGTATGCTGGACCCGCCCACATAGGTACCCTACGGGTAGCTAGTTCTTTCAGAAATGTACATGCTATAATGCATGCCCCTTTGGGAGATGACTACTTCAACGTAATGCGTTCTACGTCGGAGAGGGAAAGGGATTTTACCCCAGTAACTGCTAGTGTAGTGGATCGCCATGTATTAGCGCGCGGGTCTCAAGAAAAGGTTGTAAATAACATAAGCCGAAAAGATGAGGAATAAAACCCCGATTTAATTGTTTTGACACCTACGTGTACTTCTAGTATTTTACAGGAGGATTTACAGAATTTTGTGGATCGAGCTTCTTTGTCTTCTGAGTCTGATGTAATTCCCGCGGATGTTAATTACTATTGAGTCAACGAGCTTCAAGCAGCGGATAGAACTTTGGAACAGATAACTCGATTTTATTTGGATAGGTCCCGGAAACAAAACAATTTGGATCGATCCGTGACAAGCATACCTTCAGCAAATATTATAGGGATTTTTACCCTAGGTTTCCATAATCAACACGACTGTCGGGAATTGAAACGTCTACCTGGAGAATCGGGAATTGCAGTTAATCAAGTAATCCCGGAGGGGGGATCTCTTAAATATTTGAAAGATTTGTCAAGAGCTTGGTTTAATACAGTTCCTTATCGCGAAGTAGGTTTGATGACAGCAACTTTCTCGGAAGAAGAGTACGGAATGCCTTACATATCTATAACTCCCATGGGGATTTTAAACACAGCAGATTTCATCGAACAAATAGGAAAGCTTGTGAATGTGTGGGCTTCCGCGATATCGGAAAAAAAACTTGACTACGAGCTATATGTTAACAATCAAACTAAATTTGTTTCTCAAGCAGCTTGGTTCTCAAGGTCTATTGATTGTCAAAATTTGGCTGGAAAAGAAGCAGCAATCTTTGGTGATGCGACCCATGCAGCTTCAATTACTAAAATACTTGTTAAAGAAATGGGAATTCGTGTCAGTTGCTCAGGCACGTATTGCAAGCATGATGCAGAGTGGTTTAATGAGCAAGTTCAGGGATTGTGTGATGAGGTATTAATTACCGAAGATCATACCGAGGTTGGAGATACAATAGCCCGTATCGAACCTTCTGCTATATTTGGAACTCAAATGGAGCGCCATATCGGCAAACGTATTGATATTCCGTGTGGAGTCATTTCTTCACCAGTTCATATTCAGAATTTTCCCCTGGGATATCGACCCTTTTTAGGTCACGAGGGGACCAATCAAATAGCCGATCTAATCTATAACTCATTCAATTTGGGTATGGAAGATCACTCACTAGATGTTTTTGGGGGACATGATACCAAGGAGATAAACGCCAAATTCCTATCAACAAATAGAAATAATATCAACTGGACTCCCGAAGCTGAGTCGGAACCAAATAAAATTCCTGGTTTCGTAAGAGGAAAGATCAAGAAAAATACCGAATCTTCTGCAATACAAAACAATATTTCAAAAATTACAATTGATGTGACGTATATGGCTAAAGAGAAATTAAGCCCTTAATAAAAGTAATTTTATGGATAATCATTCAATATAAATTCTAGTTTATCTAATTTTAATTTGGTTTTGCAAATGCTCAAAATAGTTTGTATCGAAAATATTGATTGACTATACTAGAACAGTAAGTATTTAGCAAAAAAGTAATTTTGGTTTTTAGATATTACGGTAAAACCTCGCTTGAAGCGATATGGTAAGAAGCAACGTGTGACTCGAACATCGAGATTGTATTCGCGGAATCCAGGGCCCGCCGGTCCCATTTAAAGAGTGGGGCGTTCTTGCTTCAACGTTTGCTGAAATCAGCATCGAACGCAACTTGAATAATGTCTATATAGTCAAATTCATTTCTATGCTTGGACAACAGAACTTAAATCTATGGTTATTTTCACAAGATAGCGCGATGAAGTCTCATCAATATATGACTTCACTTGTATATCATTAAATGGCCGGGGATCAGAATTATTTTTCAGTCAGGTAGAGCTGGCTTGGTATCACTGACATCAGCCGAGGATCCAACCGCTTTAGATTGGTTGGACCCCGTTTTGTCTACAAAAACAAGAAAGCTTACTCCACAATTTATTTTTCTAAGGGTCGATGAGGATTGGTTCTGCTGCTGCCGATTCTCAATCTGTAAAACTCTCAGGGTCAATATTATACCTAAGGATATTAATAATAGATCTACGGACGAGCGGATTTCCGATATCCAGTGAAACTTAGTAGTGGATAGCTCAAAGTGAATGGGGGGTAAGCCCCCCCCCCCCCCCCATTCACTTTATGTTAATGTTGTTTAAAAGGGATAATCGGTGAGAAGAGAACTCAGAAAATATCGTGGGCGTTGTACGCATGTGAGTTATAAGTACCTGTATGCAATTTGTTAGAACAATTTTTTAACTAGTTGACTTTGTTGTGCTGTAAGCCGCATGAAATAAACGTTTCATGTACGGTTTCGCGGGGGGGGAGGTTCCGCTCTGCGTGCACTCACCTATCCTGATAGGTTACCTATCGAATAATTACAATTGATAACCGATCTCGTCGAGAAGGGGAAGCTATCGAGGAGGTGGGTTTCTACAATCCTCGTAAAGGACAAACCCAATTGGATCTTTTTGCTATTACTGCTGCCCTCAAAAAGGGAGCACAATTAACGGAAACTGTTCGTGATATTTTGAAACGGGCCAAGGTGCCTTAACAAGTCGGAATCGACCTATTAATTAAAAATCAAATTTTAGGAGAATCTAATGGGTCCAGCTTACAACTATTTACAGATATTTTTGTATTACCCCTCCCTTCTATTTCTAATTTACATCTACGCCGTATTTGTAATTCCTTTAAGAACTAGAATCTTTCGGAGAGACTCTTGGTTTTACATAAAAAACTCTTTTGAAAGGAGTGATATGGGACATATTTTGTTAGACATGATCAGAAGTTTGAATAGGAGGGGTAGACGCCGTTAGCTTAAGCTAATTACCTGATTACTATCAAAACAATTTTTTTTTGTAGGGGGGGGGGGGTTAAAGATTTGACTGCCAATTTTACACTGGAAGTCTAGATCTCAAGCTATTTAACCAATATAGGTTTACAACTCGTCCCGTTGTCAAAAATTTAGTTAAAAACTTTATATTTGAGTGAAATACAGCTTTCTCGACAAAACCCGAATTTGTAAGTATTTACTATTTTCGGGTTTTATGTCGTCCAATGAAACAGTTAATTTATTGTCTCCAATTCCAATAGTTAAATTGATAAACACAATTATTCATTAATTTTCGTCTCATTTTTATTTTCTTCGCGTAACAAAAATAGAGATATAAGTTTGTTAAGTATTAAAAAAGGAATCAGTATGAAATACTGTAATTTTTGGGAGTTGCTACAATGAAGACAACTTCTGAATTCTATTTTAAATTGGATCTATTACGAAATAGTGAAAGACTTACCTCTAATCGAGATTGTTTCCCGTATCTATTTTCTTTTCTATTCAAAGATAATTTTTATTCAGTCGCTTGTAAACATTGTTTAGATAGACGAGACGTGGGCTTACTTTTCGGTTCGTGTAGTGCAATAGCAATAAAGCGTTCAATTGATAGTATGCGTTATCAAGAGTATTCAGAAATTTTTTATTCAAAATTTGTTTGAAGCGGAAGCAGTCGACTTAGTCTAGATTTATATCTTCATATACTCTTACAAACAATATGTTTAATTTTGGGGATACTGCTTCCTCGTCCGTTAACTGGTGAGGTAAAAGAAAACTCGAAAATATCGCAGTCTATTCATTCAATATTTTTATTTTTGGAAGACAAATTACCAAAGCTTAGCCATGCTTTAGAAATAGAGATGGTACAAAATATTCATTTAGAAACTTCAGTCCGCTTAATTCGTCGACGAATTAAAGATGTATCATTTCTCCACCTATTAAGGATGGTTTTCCACTTGTCTAAAACTTCGTGTGAAACATTTGTTAAACTTTGGTCTTGTAAAGGAAAACAATCTAAAAAGATTAATAAGTTACTTCGAAATTTTTACAGTTACGAGATTGATTTAAGATTGATTGTTTTATGGACACGGAAACATAAGGTGCAATCTAAATATTTTGCGTTTACCGATCGGAGAAATATAACTAGAAAAAGAAAACGTGTTTCTATCTTTAATTGTGAATTAGAAGTAGCAGGTATCCACCGCTACCCTATCCGGGGTTTATGTATTCATCTCGGTAGATATAAAAACAAGTCTGTCATAGTTGTTCACGGAACACATTATTTTGTAAAAAAATGGATTTACTATCTTTCGATATTGCTTAGACCTCAATTTCATTATCCAATTGAATTTACTCGAATACCGATCAATCTGTTATCCATTAGCTGTGTTTTATTCTTGGGCTATATCTCAACCATTCAGTCAGTTTCAAAAGACGTGCAGGTCGAAACCACAGTAGGTTTCTGCAATAGTATTTCAATTGGAAGAGAACTTCATCCCAGTATTCCAATCTCGCTACTAGTTAAAATCTTGGGGAAGGATAAATCTCGCGATAGTATCGGGCGTCCAGTCAGCAAATTAGATTGGGTTGTATTAAAAGATGACGACATTTTGGATAGGTTTTTTAAAATTTGGAGTAGTTTTTCTTACTATTACAGCGCCTCATTAAATCGAGATGGATTGCGTAAATTGAGATATATACCGCGGGTTTCATGTGATAATACATTAGCCAGTAAACATAAAAGTACAATACGTCTTTTACGTCGTAGATTTGAACTGGAACTACTGATGAGAGTAGTCTCTATGTATAAAAAACCTAGTTTTTCCAAAATAAATCAGAGAGTTTGGTATTCAAGTTTAACTGAATATGTTCTATTAAAACTGAATCTGGTGAAGAATCAAGTTTATTGATTTTTTTTTTTGACAATTTATTTTTCTAATTTCAAGTTAGTCGAGTAAAAATTGTTATTGAATTCACTTGGTCAAGAACAAGAAAAATGAACATCTATAAAATAAAATAGATACGAGAGTATTCCACTTGATCACTTGTTTTAATTTTGGGTGGTGAAAATTACTCATTTTCAAATATTACTTCGATTTTTACTACGAATTACACTAATTCTTATTTTTCGGATTTCTTTTTGTCACTCGGTAATCTGCCAATTTTGCCGGAACGTATTCTGGTTATTGGTTTAATGATGGTTATTGTTACTGATTTATTTAACAAGGGGAGAAATACAATTTTGCTCTATAGATTCTCATTGATATCTCTGCTAATTAGCATTGTTGTTGTACTAGAGCAATGGAAGATGTACTCGGTTTACGTCTATTTTGGGAATTTTACCATTAGCAATTTTAGTTATATATTTAGATTTCTTTTGTTGATTCGTTCACTATTATCTGTTCTCTTATCAGTTGATTACATACGATGTTCAAAGGTGGTTTTGGCAGAATTTTTGTTCTTCGTATCGACTGCAGGTTTAGGCGGAATGGTTCTCTGTCGGGGAAATGATTTGGTCACACTTTATGTGGCATTGGAATTATTAAGCCTATCTTCTTGTTTCTTGTCTAGTCATACCAAAAAGGATATAAGATCAAATGAAGCAACTACAAAATTTTTACTCATGGGTGGGGCAAGTTCGTCTTTTCTTTTATATGGATTTTCTTTATTACATGGAATTTCGGGGGGACAGTTTCAGCTTGATAAAACAGCAGATGAACTTCTTTTAAATCAGCATCTTATTGTAATTTTTATCTCTATTGCGTTTATCACAGCTGGAACAGCGTTTAAGCTCTCTCTCGTACCTTTTCATCAATGGACTCCTGATGTATATGAAGGAGTGTGATTCGTGTAGAAAATAGTTTAGTCATCGCAAATAATTTGGCAACATCGCAATTATTTTTTGGCATCGTCCTGCCGGTGTTCGGGAACAAAAAAAATTTCCCTCATGATTGATTGCATTAAAAAGAATCTCTTGCCGTACGTTCACTCCCATTAATTGGGAGAACAATAACGTACGAGTGAAACAGAGGCGAGTCAAATCAAAGCCCGTTTTTAATGGTAGATAAATATATCTTCCTCGTTTTTTTTCATATAAGAAAAAAAGAAATTATGATATTTTTATTATGGGTAGATTTGGACAAAACCATATTTTTTTTTACAGATTTCTATTTCAATCTATCTTATTTGTCCATACATTTTGTTGATGAGAATCAAGCGGGCTTGATCCTTCGTAATGTGCTAACAATTTTCTTCGACTTAATAAATTACCCCAAGATGAAACTGATACAGTAAAAAGAAAA